TGGTTATTAGAGTCATCCCGAAAACGTTCTGGTCCAAATATGCAATTCAAATTGAGTTACGAAATAATGGATGCTGCCAGAGAGAAAGGCAATGCTATACGCAAGAAGGAAGAAATTCATAAAATGGCGGAATCCAATAAAGCTTTTGCACATTACCGTTAATCCACTAACTATATAAATAGATCCACAGATCTATTCCATTCTGATCAATAAAAGAAAACTTATTTTCTTCAAATTTATACAAATCTTATTGGAACGAAAACGAAAGGAAAAGAAGAATGAAAAAAAAAATCATAGATATAATGATAATAAGGAGATTCTAAATAAAATGTTGCTCGAATATTAATTGAAGTTACTAACTAATGATCCGGACAAAATGAAAAATGCATTTTTAATACCTTTAAATCATTTTTATGAAAGATTTTCATTTGCTTCTCTTCTATGGAAGTTCCATTTTCCCAGAATGCATCCTGATTTTCGGCCTATTTCTTCTTCTAGTAATCGATGTCACTTTTGATCAGAAAAAGACAACTTGGTTCTATTTCATCTCTTTAACAAGTTTAGTGCTAAGTACAGCTTTTTTGTTATTTCAATGGAGAGAAGAACCCACGATCAGTTTTTTTGGCAATTTACAAACAAACAATTTTAATAAAATATTTCGGTTTCTCATTTTATTATGTTCCACTTTATGTATTCCTCTATCCGTGGAATACATTCAATGTACAGAAATGGCTGTAACAGAGTTTTTGTTATTCATATTAACAGCTACTCTAGGAGGAATGTTTTTATGTGGTGCTAATGATTTAACAACTATCTTCGTATCTTTAGAATGTTTAAGTCTTTGTTCTTATCTATTATCTGGATATACCAAAAGAGATGTTCGGTCTAATGAGGCTATTATGAAATATTTACTTATGGGTGGAACAAGTTCTTCCATTCTTGCTTATGGTCTTTCTTGGCTATATGGTCTATCTGGAGGTGAGATTGAAATTCAAGAAATAGCCAATGGTCTTATAAATACACAAATGTATAACTCTCCAGGAATTTGGATTGCACTTCTATCTGTAACGATAGGAATTGCATTTAAACTTTCTTTAGTTCCTTTTCATCAATGGACCCCCGATGTATATGAAGGAGTGCGATTCGTTTGACAAATTATTACATTTCTAAATCTCTTTTTTAGAGATGTTTCTATTTATAAAAACTTTATAGACATGTGAAAAAAAGATTGTTATTCCCACTTGGACTAAGACATCATTTTTACCAAAAATTTGAATTGAATTAAGGTAAAGCAAAATAAGAAAAAAACTAAATCGTGTTGATTAACACCAACACAATAAAGAACTTTTAGTAATTAATTATTACGGGTAGTTTTTACAAAGGATCAGATTAATGACGTGTACAATATTTTTATTCTTAACGTAGATGCTACATAGTAAGTTTTCATTCTTCAGAAACTACGAGTGTAAAAAAGAAGGCATCCGTCGACAAAAAGATTACCCTAAGATGAGCGTTTCATGACTATTCAGAACGATTTAAATCAGATGGTTTTATTCTTTTTAACTCTTTCATAACTGAACTTAAAAAAAAAAAAGAATGATTTACTTTACATACTATAATAACCACTGAGTAAGGATTCCTCGCAAAGTTAAGGATTAGTTATTGTTTATATAAATTGAATAGATTCAATCTTATACATACACGAGGAAGGTGATAAAAAAAGAGAATCCAACGATTCTGCAAATCTTTTTTATCACTTAGGAGCCGTGCGAGAAGAAAGTCTCATGCACGGTTCTGAATGAGAGAAAGGAGGGAGAATTCCTCTTTTCGACTCTAACTCCCCCACTCCAGTCGTTGCTTTTATTTCTGTTATTTCAAAAGTAGCTGCTTCAGCTTTAGTCATTAGAATTTTTGATATTATTTTTTATTTCTCATTGAATGAGTGGCATCTTCTTTTGGAAATATCAGCTATTCTTAGCATGATATTAGGAAATTTAATTGCTATTACTCAAACAAGCATAAAACGTATGCTTGCATATTCATCGATAGGTCAAATCGGATATATCCTTATTGGAATAATTGATAAAGACTCAAATAACGGATATGCAAGTGTGATAACTTATATGCTCCTCTATATTTTTATGAATTTAGGAACTTTTGCTTGTATTGTATTATTCAGTCTACGTACAGGAACAGATAACATTCGGGATTATGCAGGATTATATATGAAAGACCCTTTTTCAGCTTTGTCTTTATCTTTATGTCTGCTATCTCTAGGAGGGATTCCTCCATTAGCAGGTTTTTTTGGAAAACTTTATCTATTCTGGTGTGGATGGCAAGCAGGCTCCTATTTATTGGTTTCGATAGGACTCTTTATGAGTGCTATTTCCATATATTATTATCTGAAAATAATTAAGATATTAATGACTGAAAGAAACAAAGAAATAACTCCCTACGTGCAAAATTATAGGTTATCTTCTTCAACCTCAAAAAATTATATCGAATTTAGTATGATTATATGTGTAATAGCATCTACTTTATTGGGAATAATAATGAATCCAATTGTTGCAATTGCCCAGGATACATTATTTTAGAGATTGAGATTTTTTGCATATAATTTTCCTTACTAACTGTAAAAAAGTAAGAATTACCCTTATATTCATATTCTTAAAATCGTAGGGAATAGGCTAAAATTATAAGATGAACCTCTAATTACAAAATCAACTTAATCGTTAAATTAGAAGTTCATTTTGTACCAAAATATAGATTTTCATTCTGAGAAAAAGTCGTTCAAACATGCGTAAATAAAATATTTGTAATTCTTAACTTCTATTTAAATAAAGAAGTTAAGAATTACAAAATATGGATGGAGATAATCTAATCTCGATACTGAATTGAATCGAGATAACCTTGCTGCGATTCTTTTATCTAAAAAATATTGTAAGCAGAGTGCAATAACTGTTTATTATGCATCCAGCAGGAATTGAACCCGCGACTTCCCAATTATGAGTTGGGTGCTTTTACCATTCAGCCATGGATGCTATGGTAAAGTGATTTTATTCTTAATAAATATGATAAACCAATTCTATTTCTCTTTTATAGAAAAAACAAGAAACTTTTTTTTACAAATTTGTCAAATAGTTGAATAAGTTGCTATTGACTACCTCTTTCTTGTTATAATACAATTTAATAAGAAAAAATTCCACTCTATTTTTTTAGAAATATATATATATATAATATGAAAAAACATGAAAACTCGTGGTCTACGGATCCTATCGGAAAAAACCGAGAAATAATTTGGTCCTTTAGCGTTCAGTCGAAATTGAAAAATTATATGATGGAAATATTCGTTCCATGGAACGAATCCAATTTGGTGAGATTGCTAAGTCAAATATTTTCTGGTCGAGAAAGTGTTGTTAAGCTTTTTGATTTTCGGATTCTTAGTACATTACTTATACGGGATATACGTATATTTATTTTAAAAGGTCAAGCAACAAAAGCTGTAATGGTAATAGCATTACCATTACTTTTCTATTTTTTAAATACTCGATTAATTGAAAGAAACAAATCATCATATAATTTGATGAAGATATTTCCGGTTGTACAACATCTTGGAGCTAGAGCTAGAAAGGAAAATTTGTTGCTCGTTCCGCATCTTTTTCTTTTTTCGCCAAAAGTCCGAAGGAGATATCAACATTGCTTGCTCAATCCAAAAGAACATGTTTGGATTTTATCCAGTTCTAACACAAATCTGAATCAGAAAAATGATAGAATATCAGAGAAGCAAAGAACAATAAGTTGGGAAAGCCTTTTGGAGAAGGAATCTAATGGCATCGAATGGGAGATTGATTCATCTTTTAATTCAATTCCAGAATATTGGGAACCTGAAACAGAACCTGAAAACCTTTATGAATGGCGGGATTCAATCCTTTATCTTAGTCGAAGCAAAATTATTGAGGAAGTAGAAAACAAACTCGAACAACTTGAAGAAAAACTAGTTGAAGCAGAAAAAGAATTTGCTCTTTCTTCAGAACCAGAAGAAATCAAAAATATAGAAAGAAAACGAAAAGTTCGAGAAATCGAAAGCTATAAAGAAGGGATACGAAGACTAAAGAAACTTCGTGAGGAGAAAAAATTGCAAAATTCGTGTTTTGAACAAGAAAAAATATTACAAGAAGAATCAAATCAAGCAAGAGAATCTTTTTCCTTTTCAGAGTGGGAAGTTTTTCAAAGATTGTTTGAGGATTTGTTAATAGATGAATCATGTATAAGTATTAATTATACTAATAAACCGAGTGAAAAATTCAAATTGTGGAAAGGGCGACAAGATGCCTTTCAATATTTCAGGGGATTAGAAAAGAAGAGAATTGTTGATCTATGGAAGGTTAAAACATTTCTTCAAAATCCTTCTGTAAATTATGATATTTTACCAGATCGCGAATGGAACATCAGAAAAGATATAAACCAATTCAATTGTATTCGATTTATGAAATCGAATTTATCTTCAAGATCTCCCTCATCCTGTGATAAAAATAAAGAACAATTAGCATTAAACGATGATTATAAAGAACAATTAGCATTAAACGATGATTTCCAATTGAAAAAATTTGTTCTTAAAATAACGGATCGATTTACTCTATCAATAACTAAGCCTAATTATCTTTATTACCCTAATGATGAAATTGACCTAGATATCGATGATCGTGTGAATAAATTACATTTATTAAACTTAAACCAGACTTTATTGAAGTCCTTGAATTACTTCTTCAATTACAGAGATGAATTAACACATGATTCTTTCCTTAGGGTACTCAATATTTTTGAAAAAAAGAAAACATCAGAAGATGATAACACTAAACAACTAATATTGAATAAAATATTGAATAGATACAAGATTCAAGCTGACGAGCATGTTGAAACTGAAAAAGCATTTAATAGATTCCATTTCTTGAAGAACGTATTGGCACCTCTTCTATCAAAATCTGATTTTAATGAAGAAAACGATTTAGAACCGTTCCAGAAGTATTATTTTATGGAATACCATAAATACTATATGGAATTACAAAGATACTCTTTGGAATTACAGATAGTATTATTTAAGAATAAATACTATTTGAAATTACAAAAATACTCTTTGGAATTACAGAAAGTATTATTTAAGAATAAATACTATTTGAAATTACAAAAATACTCTTTGGAATTACAGAAAGTATTGAATAAGAATAAATACTATTTGGAATTACAGAAAGTATTGAATAAATACTATTTAGAATTAGATAAGGCATTCCATAAATACTCTTTGGTATTTCATGAATACTATTTTGAATTATTGACTAAATCCTCTTTGGTATTCCATGAATACTCTTTGGAATTACAAAAAATATTGAATAATATTAAATTGGAATCACAAAAAGTATCGGATGAATACTATTTGGAATTACATAACTATTTGGGATATTTCTATGTGGAATTCCATAAATACTATATGGAATTACAAAGATACTCTTTGGAATTACAGAAAGTATTGAATAAGAATAAATACTATTTGGAATTCATCGATTTTATCAAAACCTTAAGTCGCAATTTGAATAATCTAACGCAAGATGCAATTAACCAACATTCATCAAGTTGGATAATGTGTCAGAAAGAATGGTTGAAACGCCCTTTTTTTCGACCTGTTCAGATTAGAAATCCAAATTTTTTCAACAATTTTGTATTATCCAAAAAGATCGAATACTTTCAACAAAGATTAGAATATTTCTTGTCCATTTCCAAACAAAAAAATTTAAAAAAGAAAGTGTTAGATCCAATTGAATTCTCGATTATTCAACCTTGGGGTTGGTTTGGGGATCCCAATCAAATTCATGATACTGAAATTAATAAGATTATCTCGAACAATATTAATCATTCGAAGATTCTCTGGGCCAAGCTTAATGAAAATGTCTGGGACAAGCTTGATGAAAATGACATAAAATCTAAATCAATTCCTAATCTTGAATACAAACCAACATTAAGTTTAAATGAGAAAAAACCAATAATTGAATTTATTATTGACGTCTTCGATAATGGAAAAAATTACATGGAATTATTGGAATTATTTAATAACGCGGGTCTTCCGGCAATATTCGATAATCAAGACAATTGGTTGAATCCTTTAAAACTATCTAACCAAAATTCATTGAGAGCTTCTTTTTACAAAGCAAATACCTTTGAATTTTTAGATTATTTACACCGTCCTCGTCTTTTTTATAAAAAAAGATTGGCTTCTTACATGGAAAGGATTCATCTCAAAAATAAGAATGCAACATATGGACAATTATTAAATTTAGTTTCCCTTCATAACAATCTGTTTTCTTCGTCTATTAGTGAAATGAGAGCTGTGTACTCAGAGAAAGAAACTATCTCACTCATAAAGTCACAAGTCAATATATTATTGGAGAAATATTTACGTGACAAAGTGCTAATTCATGATTTGCATAAATCGTCTAATTTATTTGATAATTTGAATTCCATTTTTCGTAGAAATATCAATTTCTCGATTGAAGATATTTCTAAACCTCCTTTAATAAGCCTACAAATTGTCAATTTTGACAAAAACTCTTGCTATCCTTTTTTAAATAGTGTAGATTCAGAAGAAAAGATCTCTAGCCAGTATTCTCAAAAGAGTTTTAGTTCCAACATAGATCTTATTCAAACTCAATCTTATCAAGATGATCTATTGTCCGAAATATCTTTGCGAATGAATCAATTTGCAGAAAAAGAAAAATATAGTTCAACAGAAAGTTTAAAAGACATAATAGAAGACAAAGCCATAGGTGACTTTATGGAAGACGAAGCCATATTTATGGAATTCAAATCCCTAGGTGACTTTTTTGATAAAGAAAAACTAAAGTTAGTCTTTTCAAAACTAAAGTTTTTAATTTCTTTTAATCAAAATCAAATAAATATTCATCAAATCAATATTCTTTTTGAGAAATGGGGTTTGTTTCAAACATATAAGTCATGGTTGTGGGTTTTGACTTCCACAGGGTGGAAATATACTCAAAATATGTTTTTAGCTACTTTTTCGGAAATAGAAATACCAATAAATAGTATTAATCAATTGGTATCAATCCCGGGCAATTTTAGGCAAAATTGGAATCACAATTTGAATATTTTGTGGGCACTTTATCATCAATTTTGGAAACTTCTAAAGTGGGAATTTAGAGATAAAATTGATCAAATTATCACAATATTGAATGATCAAATTCTCAAAATATTAAATGATCAAATTCTCCCCATATTGAATGATAAAATTCTCCCCATATTGAATGATAAAATTCTCCCCATATTGAATCTTATGTTATCCCGCTGGAATATTGACAAATTATGGCAAGCAACAAATGAAAACGTACTTGGAGAAGTATTTCGGGGAAAGGATCTATCAATATCATTTGATACATGGAAATATAGACAAAATGTTCAGGAATATGATATTTTTCTTTATATCTTCATTGGATTTTTCTTTTATATTTCCTCCATAATTCCCTTATTCTTGATTCAGTTCTATAGGAACTTCTATCTCATCAGAGTTTTGGAGTATAATTCCCACTGCTTTGAGAGAGTAGGAGAAATGATTAGATCTTATAAAATGCTTAGAAATTTTTCTAATTTAAATTGGTATGGTTCTTGGCTTACATTTGTGGACTATATCGAGCTGAACTCGGATCCTGATGACATAGGATTATTGCTACTATTGAAAATTTGGTATGTCAAAAATATCAAATGGTTGCGGTCGCGTTTTCTAGAATGTTGGAAATATCACTCACTTATAAAAACAATTTTGTACGAATTTGAAGTGGATGACTTTCTTTTGAGAGAAAATCGATTGTTTTTACTACAAGAAAAAATCTCTCAATTTGAATCGAAATTAACCCCCCCTATTGGTTTATTTCATGAATTTGAAAAAAAAGAACAGCCAGGAGTTCTTTACTTTCGGTATTTAGCTGAATTTATTCAGCGAGGCCTAACTCATAGAATAGGCTTAATGAATTCTGAATTAAATTCATTGTTTTTAGCAGAAATGCCGATCTTCGCTGCTTTTTATCAGAAGATGACTTCCGTCCCAATTCGCTCATCTTTATATGACCACGTGAGATTTTACCCACTCTACCCAGTACCGTCCTTTTCGAATCGAATTTTATTGATAGGGCCTAAGGAAACTGGACGATCGTACTTGGCTAAAAGTTTAGCAGCAGATTCTTATTTACCTTTAATAAGAATATCTCCTAAAAGTTTTTTGAGGCAGCAGAAACTTCTGTCTCGCTATGAACCCGAGTATACATCTTCAGCTAAACAATCATACCTTGAGCATGAAAATATCCTCAGGTCTCTCGGCTGGTCAGGCAGGCCAAAAGACCTACTTGAGAAGGAGTACTATGATAAAAAACCTCATAAGTTTTTGTATGATCGAGTGAAAAATCCTAACCCTCCAGAGTATTTTTCGAGAAGAGTAATCCAATTCGTATTTGCACTCAAATTGGCAAAATTGATGTCTCCTTGCGTCATATGGATTCCAAGCATTCATGAACTGAATGATTACTTTTACCTTATTGCATTATTGATAGAACTCCTTGGGGATCCATATAATCCCATTGATGGTGAAAAAGAAACCACCATCAAACAAAATATTGTTGTTATTGCCTCAACTGATATTCCAAAAAAAATTGATCCAGTTCTAATAACTCCTCCTCGTAGTAAACGAAGATTTGATACATTTATCAACACTAAAAAGTTGCCTGCCCCATATCGAGAAAAAGAATTCCCTTTGCTTTTACGTAACAAAGGGCTCTACTTGAAAGAAGAATGGAACTGCTATGATGAATTTGGATTAACTACCAAAGGCTTTACTACGCAAGATCTAGTAAAACTTTCTGATGAACTATTTCTAATTAGCATGAGCCAAAATACTTCAGCTATAGACAATGATCTAATTGGAGTAGCTTTGTATAGATCAAATTGGGGTCCTTGCAATTATAATCTGAAGTTCAGTGAATTTTTTCAAGGACTTCCTTATAAGATAGGAAAAGCCATTATACAAAACAAACTAACGTATTTAAAAAATTCCCTAAGACTTAATCTAGATTTCGAGGGTCGAAGGGCAAACTATTTGCATCAATGGTATTTAGAACCTTCAATTGCCGGAACAGTTGCGAAAGAGTTCACCGTATTCTATCATATTTTGGGTTGCTTGGCCGGATCAGTAGCACAAGATTGTTGGTTTTTATCGGAATCAAATAAAGAGAATTGGAGTCGTCCTTTTGATCCTTTCATTGAGAATGATTTCATTCTGGCTTCGAATCTTTTACAGGGTCTTCTGGAAGAGTTTCCGTCGTTGGCAATATATCGGGGTAATTCTGATTACATAACAATTGCTCCTCAGTTCAAAAAAGATATAATGCAAAAAGGATTATCTTCTATACTAGATAAAATCGTTTTATCTAAAGAATTAAAAAATTCTTACGTAGAAGAGGAGGAAACTCCTATAGTTTGTGATTCTAGGACCTGGCGTTTTAGTTTTATTCGCAGCAATCGATTTGAACATATAAAAGATATAACAATAGAAAATCCATTATTGGATTATCTTCACCTGTTTGGAAGGTTTCAAGAAAGACCAACCCGTCTTTCTAGCTTATATTGGAAGAAATTTTTGATGTCTGGCCCCGACTTCCGGCCTGTTTATGCTGGGAAGGACGATATTCTAGAAAGAAAGACAGCTGCTTTCTGGGAAGCAAAATTATTATACAAAAAGTTTCAAAGGATGGGAATATATCAATTTGACACAGAAGAGTATGCAATGGAGTATAAACCTTTAAATACACCGGTAATCTGTCTAGCTCGTCGATTTCTTTGGGATCCCGTGAGTATTCGTTTTCTAAATAAGCACTCTGCTTTTGAACGAAGAGAACTTTTCGTTCCTAAAGAACTTGTGAAGAGCATTTATCTTACTTATTCTTCAACAAGAGAGCTAAATATCAGTATTAAAAAAACGTTGAAGTCGCTTCTAAAGCGTAAAAAGGTGAGAAAAATAGCCCTAGGAATAAAAATTCAGACTAATGAGGACGATTTACCTCTTAACATTAAAATGGAAGAAAAAGAAAATTTTGAAAATTTCAAACGCTTTCAAGAAATTGGTATCCGATTGAGACGTGTATTACCCTATCCCCAATCGGTGATAAGTGAACGTTGGTTCCGTGAAAAAACACGGGATGATAAATTTAAACAACGTTTGCTCAAGGGAGAAAGGGAAAATATAGATTTATTATCTAATGAATCTCTTATTTATAAAACTCTATTCGAAAGTTATGAATATTTATCAAATTTATTCTTCTCTAATAGAATGTTATTTAAACAAATGATCGATACATTGTTAAAAAGAAAATGGCTTTCTACAAATGTTATTGATTGTTTATTGGCGGAAGGATTAAATAAGAATAAAAAAGCCTAGATCTTTAATTAATTTCAATATAAATTGATATTTGATGTAAGAGTAATCATAGTAAGATGAGCCAAGTCAGTTCTCTTGAACTTGATGAGATATTCTCTACTATGTTTACTCTTTATTTAGGTTCTACGTAGTATACTTTTCTCTTACACTTTTTATTCCGAAGAAAAAATATTTCATTTGCTTCTTTCTATATATTATTATTTTATTTGTTCAAATTCGATCGGTCCGGATTTTGCAAAACCTTTAAAACTTTTTCAGAAAATCAAATCGAATTGATTGATATTATTTCAATTCGATTTGATTTTTTGATATGAACAATTGCAATTGAATTGCTCATTCAATAGGCATTACAACCTATTGAATATATATGTCTTGAAGAGGACTCGAACCTCCACGCTGTTTAGCACGACATTTTGAGTGTCGCGTGTCTACCATTCCACCATCAAGTCAATTTTCTTTTTTCTTTTTCTATTCAATAGAAGGTGGTTACCCAAATTAGAATATCTTAAAAACAGAATTTTCTATGCAGCTATTGTATCATATATAACTATAGTTTAATTCTAGGTTTTAAACTATAATAAAGGTGGATATAGGCATTTGTATTTTATTTGTAAATGATAGTAAAGGAGAAATATTTATGTATGAAGTTCAATGTCTAGATTTAGTATTTACAGAGAAAAGTGTTAATCTATTTGAGAAAAATCAATATATTTTAAATGTCGATTCGGGATCGAATAAAACAAAGATCAAAAATTGGATTGAACTTTTCTTCAATGTTAAAGTAATAGGAGTTAATAGTTATCGGCCTCCGCAAAAGAAAGAAAAAAGAGGAAATAGAAAACAAATAATGAAACATAGAATGCATTATAAACGTATGATTATTACACTAAAACCAGGTGATTCTATTCCACTTTTTCCTTCAAAATGAAACTTATTTGAATTGTCAAACATGAACACCCGTTCGTACAGGACTTTGATTCCAGGCACACGTGATAAATCTATATCAAGTTTTGATGAAAAAGTCCAATCTCATCCACAAAAGAAATTGACTTCCGGCCGGCATCGTTGTGGGAAAGGCCGTAATAACAGTGGAATTATTACCATACGTCATAGAGGAGGAGGTCACAAGCGTCTGTATCGTCAAATTGATTTTCGACGGAGTGAAAAAAACATACTCGGAAAAATTGTAACAATAGAGAGTGATCCTAATAGAAGTGCATATATCTGTCTTGTGCACTATAGAAATGGTAAAAAGACATATATTTTGCATCCGAGAGGGATTATGATTGGAGATACTATTCTTTCCGGTGCAAGAGCTCCCATATCAATGGGAAATGCCCTACCTTTGAGTGCGGTTTGAATTATTAATTTACGTAATCGGAAATAACCGATTGGGTTTACAGCAAAACCTTAAAATCTATCACTGATCCAACTAAACTACTTTGATGGGATCAATCCCAAAGGGAAACTGAGGATAAAGAACAGCGGGTGATTGAGTTCAATAGCTTCTGGAATTAATTATTGACTCCAGAGATATGATAATATGGAGAAGACTTAATTGTCTGAAGCAGAAACAACTAAAGTAAAGGAACTCTTGTTCTGAAGAGAAAGACAAGTAACTCACATTTGATTTGATGGTCAAAGGCAGATTCGAAGCTGAACAGTGACAAATATTATTTATTCTAAATAAAATTTCTATTTCAAATGCCTCCTACGTTATCCGGAAGATGCGAAAGCATTAACGTAATTTGATAAAGTCATTCATTCTGAATGCTACATGAAAAAAGAACATAAGCCAGATGATGGAATAAAGAAACCTAGGATGTACAGAATAAGGACATAAATGAAAATAGGCCCTTCATCTTTCTATATAAAATATATTAATAATAATCATATTATATTCACATCCAGAAAGCTGTATGCCCTGAGAGAGGCTTGTACAGTTTGGGAAGGGATTTTTACAATTAAAAGGTCTACTTCAACCAATATACCTTTAGGCACGACTATACATAATGTCGAAGTACAAGTCGGAAAAGGCGGACAATTAGCTAGAGCAGCGGGTGCTGTGGCAGAATTGATCGCAAAAGAAGGCCGATTGACCACATTAAGATTACCATCTGGGGAGGTTCGTTTAATATCTGAGAACTGCTCAGCAACAATTGGACAAGTAGGCAACGTTAAATGGAAAAATAGAACTTTAAGTAAAGCTGGGTCAAAACGTTGGCTGGGTAAACGTCCTGAAGTAAGAGGAATAGTTATGAATGCTGTAGATCATCCTCATGGGGGTGGTGAAGGAAGAGCTCCAATTGGCAGAAAAAAACCCCTGACCCCTTGGGGCTATAGCGCACTTGGAAGAAAGAGTCGGAAGAGAAATAAATATAGCGATGTTTCAATTCTTCGTCGACGTAAGTAGCAATAGTTGTAAATCCATTTTTTATTTTCTATCAATAAAAAGAAAGGTAATTAATTAACCATGGCACGTTCACTAAGAAAAAATACTTTTGTATCTAATGATTTGTTAAGTAAAATCGAAAATCTAAACATGATTAAAGAGAAGAAGATAATAGTAACCTGGTCCCGTAGATCTGCCATTGTACCCGCAATGATTGGTCATACCATTGCTGTTCATAATGGAAAGGTACATTTACCCATTTTTATAACAAATGGTATGATAAACCACAAATTAGGAGAATTTGCACCTACTTCCATTTTCCAGGGGCATGCGAAAAAGGATAAAAAATCGAAAAACGAGAAAAAAAAAAAATAAGAGAGAGAAAGAAACGATAAAAAAGTCTCGTTGTAAATAGTATACATTAATTCATTATGGAGGATAAAGATGAAATTTATATTTAAAAATAGGGATTTAGATTTAAATTCAACTATAAAAATACGAGCTGTAGCTAAACATGTACGTATGTCTTCTAATAAAGCACGTAGAGTAGCTCATTTACTCCGTAATTCTACCTATATACAGGCACTTGCAATACTGACTTTCATGGATTATAGAGCATGTGAGCCCATATTCAAAGTACTTGTTTCTGCAGCCGAAAATGCATGTTCATTTATGGGTATACATAAGTGCTATTTAGCTGTCCTTGCGGCTGAAGTGAATGAAGGTCCTACTTTGAAAAGATTTCGGCCTAGAGCTCGGGGTCGTGGTTATCCAATACAGAAATCCACTTGTCATATAAGTATTACATTATTTTACGATACATCATTGGATTTCTGTAATTCAACTCACGACTACATAACAGTACGATGAAACATTGGATTACGATAAAAGATACATTACAGATAACTAAATTATGATAAAAAAAATACAAATAAATGGAAGCATAATCCATTTATGCCGCAAATATACTACTACTTAAAGTATTAAAAAAAAATATATATATATATGTATGGGAAACAAAATAAATCCACTTGGTTTTAGACTTGGTTTTACTCAAAAACATTATTCCCTTTGGTTTGAAGAAAGGGATTATTCCGAAGATCTACGAGAAGATGAGAGAATATATAATTGCATTGAAAATTATGTACAACATATCAAAAGTTCTATCAATTCTAGTTATGGAGGAATCACACGTATAGAGATTCTGAAACAGACCGAATTGATTTCGGTCAATATATATATTGCATTTGTCGATTTGTTTATCGAAAAAAAAGTGCCAAGAAAAAAAGGAAAAAAAGATGAAGAAAAAGAAAAAATAAAGGAATTAAGAAAGGAAGTACAAAATATGCTTGTACAAAATATGCTTAATTCTGTAAACAGAGAACTTGTCATTTCTATAGAAAAAGTGGATAAACCTTATAGAGAACCCAAAATTCTTGCGGAATATATTGCTCTACAACTAAAGGAGAGAGTTGAAATAAGAAAAATAATGAAAAAAGCTATTCAACTGGCTGAAAAGGCAGATGTAGAAGGTGTTAAAATAAAAATTAAAGGGCGTCTTAACGGAATTGAGAGAGCCCGGAAAGAATCGGCTATGAAAGGTAGAGTGCCCCTACAGACCCTTCGAGCTAAAATTGATTATTGTTATTATGCGGTTCAAACCGTCTATGGAGTATTGGGGATCAAAATTTGGATCTTTGTTTAAGATGAGCAATATCTTTCTATAATCTAACCAATCATAAATCTTAAATTCTATAAGATCAAATAAAAATAATTAAACATCTTGGAGCAGTGCTATGCTTAGTGTGCGACTCGTTGAGATCAAGCTTTTGCTTCTTTTCTAAAATGAATGATAGAGAACTCGAAATAAAAACAAATTGGTCTGTAGTATATTTGACTAAGATCCAATAAGCTAGTTATTTAAATATAGATAGTTCTATCAAAGAAACGAAAGACTTTTTTCCACGACACGAAGAGACAAACCTATATCTCTCGTAAAGAGAAAAAGAGTCTTTGGTAATACAAGAAAAGAAAAAGGGAAGGAGAAAAAGAGAAACTGAAATCTTCTTCCTTACAGTATTGTATGGTTCATAAATCACCCCAAAAGAGCAGTGTGATAAAGCATAAGAATTGTCCTGATTATTTCTATTCAGTTTATTAAAAAGAGCTTCGGATCAATGGAAACTAAGAAAATTGATTCTTGTAATAAATAAAATATAAAATAAGAACTCCATTGCAGAGGGTATACCTAAGCAGTCATTTAAAAGCTATGAGAACGATGGAACCTGTGACTGCATAAGATAATAGAGAAATCTTAATCATTCATTGAATAGGATGGCGAAATAAACCAATAAAGAATAAATTTCATTGGAGTCCAAAAGTAAACTCCAAATAACTTAGAGTTAATATTCGCCTGTAAGATACTTATTGGACATATAGAGGTATTTGTATCCTCATAATATGAGGATAACTAATATGTATAATAAGTCAATACAGATTTATTTTTAGGACCTCACTATTTATGATCCAAATTTGCCATAGATTCTTCACAAGGAGCCGGATGAGAAGAAACTTTCATATCCGGTTCTGAAATAGAGATGGACTTTCAAATAGTATTATATTATATATACAACCATCGACTAGAACCCAAAAAGAACGAAATTTCGTCACCAACATAGGGGAAGAATCAAGGGAATGTCTTCTCGGGGTAATCGCATTTGTTTTGGTAGATTTGCTCTTCAGGCATTGGAACCTGTTTGGATCACATCTGGGCAGATAGAAGCAGGACGACGAGCAATTACTCGTTATGCCCGTCGCGGTGTAAAAATATGGATACGTATATTTCCCGACAAACCTATTAGAACGAGACCTGCAGAAATACGTATGGGTTCGGGGAAAGCCAAGGGATCTCCGGAATATTGGGTATCCGTCGTCAAACCAGGTCGAATACTTTATGAAATAAGTGGAGTATCAGAGACTATAGCGAGAGCAGCTTTTCAAATCGTTGCATATAAAATGCCTATACATACTAAATTTATTAGTAATTCACGTAAATAATGCTGAACCAAAGAGATATTTCTGGCAGAAAAAGATGATTTAATTGATAAGAAATACTTTTTTTTCTGCCGAGGTTACAATTGGAGGAAAAATGATTCAGTCCCAAACTTACTTGAATGTAGCAGACAACAGTGGAGCCCGAAAATTAATGTGCATTCGAGTGCTAGGAGCAGGTAATCGTAACACCGCTAATATCGGCGATATTATCATCGCTATAATTAAAGAAGCAGCACCTAATATGCCTCTGCAAGAATCAGAAATAGTTAGAGCCGTAGTTATACGTACGTGTAAAGAACTTAAACGTAGCGATGGAATGATAATACGATCTGATGACAATGCAGCAGTTGTCATTGATCAGAAAGGAAATCCAAGAGGAACTCGAGTTTTTGGTTCAGTTACTGAGGAATTGAGAGAATTGAATTTCACCAAAATAATCTCATTAGCTCCTGAAGTACTATAAATACTGATAAATTATGTAAAAGTAATGTCAGGTATATTCCTAAAAAAAGATAAACATGCCTTTATATTGAATTTGTAAATTCTTAAGAATTAGTTCCTCATGGGTAACGATACTATTGCTAATCTAATGACTTATATAAGAAATGCTGACATGGTAAAAAAAAAAACAGTTCGAGTAGAAGCTACCATTATTACCGAGAACATCACAACGATTCTTCTACGAGAAGGTTTTATAGAGGATGTTAGGAAACATAGAGAAGGTAAAAAATCTTTTTTTGTTTTAACTTCAAAATCTAGGGGAAAGACGCAAAAGAGATATATAACCGCTTCAAAGCGTATTAGCAAACCTGGTCTGAGAATCTATTCTAATTCTCGAGAAATTCCTAAAGTTTTAGGTGGAATGGGGATTGCGATCCTCTCTACTTCGCAAGGAATAATGACTGATCGAGAAGCTCGACAAAAAAAAATAGGAGGGGAATTATTATGTATTTTTTGGTAAAAAAAGTAAATGCCTAAATTGCAGTTTTGCCTCCAATATTGCAATGCTGTAAAAAAAAGTAATTAATAATACTATTATCAAAAGATATTATTGATGATAATTTAATTGAGTGTTCATTGTCAGAAATTTGGCTGACAAAAAAAGAATTCAATTATATTCAATGAATATTATTGAGTTAGTAATAGCTTAAAAAAAAAAAAAAAGAAAAATTTATGAAACGTTTTTTTTATTTAATTTAATAAAATGATTCTTCTCTTTTAGAAATATAATGTCATAGTTAGTTAATAACAAAGTTAATATATTATAATTTAGTTAAAAGCTAGGAAAAATGAGTACCAAAAAGAATTTTGTCACTATTGATGGCGTAGTTACCATAGCATATCCTAATGCTATGTTCTTAGTCCATCTAGATAACGATATAGATGTTTTAACGGTTATATCGGGTAAAATGAGATGTCGAACAATAAGAGTAGTACCGGGAGATAGAGTGAGAGTTGAATTACCTGTTTATGATTTAAGTAAAGGACGTATAATATATAGACATCCCGTCAAACGAAAGGATGATGCTACCGATGAGGCCCATTAACAAAAGATTTTAGCATTCAAAAAAGGACCACAAATATGAAAATACGTGCTTCTGTTCGCAGACTTTGCGAAAAGTGCCGCCTAATTCGTAGACGGAAACGCCTTGTTGTAATTTGTGACAATCCAAGGCATAAACAAAAACAGGGATAATAAGGAATTCTAAAAGAAATAAAAAAATTTCGGCATCATATTTTAGAATATTTTTTTTTACTTCAAAATATCAAAATTTATTAGAAATTATAACAAGAGAAGATTTGTGTTGTGTCAAAAAATACGAAAAAATTTGTGTCAAAAAATACAAGAAAATATGTGCCACGTAGAGCTACAAGAAGATTTTTGCCACGTAAAACTAAACATCGAATACTGAAAGGAGTTATTTGCATTCGAACAAGTTTTCGCAATACCATTGTTACTGTTACAGATACACAAGGGCAAGCGGTTTCTTGGTCTTCTGCCGGTGCTTGCGGATTCAAAGGTACAAAAAGACGTTCACCATTTGCTGCTCAGATTGCAACAGAAAATGTTGTTCATACCTTAGTAAATCAAGGTCTTCTGAAAGAAGCAGAAGTTATGCTACGTGGCAATGGTCCGGGGAAAGAACCGGCACTGCGAGCTATTTCTCAAAGTGGTATAAAAATAAATAATATATATGAGGTAACTTCTGTGCCACATAACGGATGTAGACCTCCCAAAAGGAGACGTGTGTAAGAATTGAATAAATTGAAAGAGAAAGAAATGATTAAATCATTTATTAAAATAATATTATGAATCAGAATGAAATATCAGTCTCAATAAAGATACCAGAATTGAAGTGCATCGAATCCAGAACAGAGAGTAAGCGTTTTAATTATAGTCGTTTCACTCTATCTCCGCTTCGCAAAGGTCAAGCTAATACAATAGGGAGTGCAATAAGAAGAGTTTTACTCGGAGAAGTAGAAGGAACATGTATCACACGTGCTAAATTTCACAATATATCAAACGAATATTCCGCGATAATAGGTATTGAGGAATCAATACATGAAATTTTGATGAATCTAAAAGAAATTGTACTTCGAAGCGATGCGTACGGAATTCGAGAAGGATCTATCCATGTTGTCGGACCAAAAAAAGTAACCGCTGAAGATATCATACTACCACCTTCTGTGAGAATAATTGATACTACACAACATATAGCTAACATAAACAAATCGATCACCTTAGATATATCATTACAAATTGAAAAAGGCCGCGGATATATTATTCAAAATCCAAATAATTCCAATTATAAGGATGAATTTTTTCCTATAGATGCTGTCTTTGTCCCTGTTCAAAATGTAAATTACAGTATTCACTCCTATTGGAGCGAAAATGAGACACAAGAAATTCTATTTCTTGAAATATGGACGAATGGAGGATTAGCTCCTAAAGAAGCACTTGATGAAGCTTCTCGTAATTTAATTGACTTTTTCCTTCCCTTTCTAAATGCAAAGGAAGAGAACAGCGATGGAACAAACAGTCTAAGCAACAATATTACTCCTTCCTTACCTATTTCGCATACAACGACTGATACGAAGAGAATAGTTTTCAATCAAATGTATATTGACCAATTAAACTTCTCTACTAGGATATATAATTGCCTCAAAAAGGCAAATATAAATACAGTATCAGACCTTTTGAATTACAGTGGAGAAGATTTAATGAAAATAAAACATCTTGGGGAACAATCTGTCAAAGAAATATTGGAATTGATGCGAAATATTGAAATTGATTCACCGGGGAATCCGGTTTAGAACTTCTAATAGTTCTATTTTTTCTCCCCATTCATGACCCCTTCTTCTAAGTTCTTCTAGAAAGTAAATATGAAGAAATTTTGAACCATTTTGTAATAATAATATTAGAAAGCATCTAAAAAAACAAAAACATATATCTAGGGAGAGACCATTTATCTTAAAGCAACTACTCCCTAGATATATAAACAAAAGATTTCCCTCCTCCCCTATATTAAGATATTCTAATTTCTATCAAATTGGAAAAGACCTAGAGTTAAAGATTCATCGATAGGTAACGTTGCTCCAATACCTAACCAAAGAGCTACTGCGGTACCGATTAAGAATACTGTTGTAGCTACTGGACGACGAAATGGATTTTGAAATTGATTCACATTCTCCAAGAAAGGAATTGTCAATAGTCCTGCAGGTACTGAAGCCATTAAAAGAACACCTAATAATTTATTAGGTACTGTACGAAGTATTTGAAATACGGGGAAAAAATACCATTCGGGTAATATTTCCAAAGGAGTTGCAAATGGATTTGCCGGTTCACCAATCATTGATGGTTCTAGAACTGCTAAACCTACGGTACATGCAATAGTACCAAAAATAACTACTGGAAAAATATATAAGAGATCATTGGGCCAAGCGGGTTCGCCATAATAATTATGTCCCATGCCTTTAGCTAATTTAGCCCTTAATACAGGATCATTCAAGTCAGGTTTCTTTGTTATTGGGATAAGTAGATTTTTATGAATGAATCTATCCCCCGAAAGAACCGGACATGTCAATTTTGATCATCCGGCTCGAGCAATAGTTGAAAGAAAAATGATGAACGACGTATCGTTAGAATCAGTATAACTAAGAAGATCTATGGAAAATTCATAATTTTCTTTTTTCGTATGCTCAGTACCCAAGTAAGCTCACAAATTTGATCATGATCAATATGCCTTTTGGATCATCTTATTCCTTGTAATCTGTGTTTATCTAGACCCTCACAATGTATTTTGCATACAAGGTATTGACTTGTTACTGATCTGGCCTTTTTCCTTCTTTAGACCCCTTCCTTTACTCCGATAATTTACCGTATTGAAACGCAAGGGAAATGTATGCATTTTCATACTATGAAAAGGAAAAGATAAATTTCAAGTAATAAGTTTTACTTCTGAAATGTTATTACTATTACCTGGATCTCACGGAGCCTAATTCGGATTCGATCATAGAAATAATTCTCTTATAACACAACAAAGTGTTCGCCTTTTACCCAGGTTCTAAACCTCTTATTTTTGGAAAGAAAATTGGGACAGAGACACATTTCGATCTGAATCTTTATATGGCAGATCCTATAAATTGATCTGCACGGCCTAACTAATAGTTCAAGTCACACACTCCCATAATCCATTTTCTCCATTTGAGATCAGTATCTACTTCAATTCTTTGTATTAAATATACTTAATTGAAAGGAGAAATCCGAGAAAGAAACATGTTTTTCGCGGCAATGATCGATTAATATCGAAAAATAATAGGTTTTCAATACTGATTCAAAATGTATATTTCCTTTTTATAAAGGACCTGAAATACCTTGTTTGCGGATCATTAGAAAATGCATTAACATAAATACAGCAGTAAGAAGGGGTAATATGAAAGTGTGTAAACTATAAAAACGGGTTAAGGTAGATTGACCCACACTAGCACTTCCGCGTAATAACTCTACCAAAGGAGTTCCTATTACCGGAATGGCCTCAGGCACACCGGTCACAATTTTGACTGCCCAATAACCAATTTGATCCCAGGGCAAAGAATAACCGGTTACACCGAAAGATACGGTTAATACGGCTAGAATTACACCCGTAACCCAAGTTAATTCGCGAGGTTTTTTGAATCCACCTGTTAAATAAACGCGGAATACATGTAAAATCATCATTAAAACCATCATACTTGCCGACCATCGATGGACCGATCGGATTAGCCAGCCGAAGTTCACTTCAGTCATTATGTATTGAATAGAGGCAAAAGCTTCTAGAACGGTGGGGCGATAGTAAAAAGTCATAGCAAAACCGGTAGCTACTTGTACCAAAAAAGAAGTCAGTGTGATTCCCCCTAGGCAATAAAATATATTCACATGAGGAGGAACATATTTACTAGTGATATCATCCGCAATCGCCTGAATCTCAAGACGCTCTTCGAACCAATCGTATACTTTATTGAGATAGGTAAACTCGAGTCCCCCCTCTGAAAACCGTATATGAAAATTTCTTTTCATACGGCTTAAACAAGAACACTCAAATAAAATACTTTTTTGAACAAAGTACATGGTTTGTAAAAAAAAATATTTGATAGATATTACATTTCTTTGTATGAAGCAAGAGGATTTAGAATAATCCATGATTTACTTCAATAAGAAGGAAAAAACTTCATAGTGATAATGCTCAAATTTCAAGTTGGCTCATTCTTATATTCTTATGCAAAATAAATCGCTATAGGCCTTTTGAACGATCTTTTATCCTATTCATGATATAAATCACTTAGAGAACAACTAGTATGGACGATTCATAGGAATTATCTTGTCGAGATCTCAACTCAATAGATGAATAAATCTAAACCCCAGATTTTCATTTCACCCCGATGATTTTTCAAATACTCAAAAGGTTTTATGGGTTATAACCTTTGCATTTCATTGTTACTTACGATACTAACTAATAAAAATGGAATACTATCTCATTCTTTGGTGAGCATCAGTATAAAGAGGAAGATAGATCTCTCAATCTATTATCAGAGTTTTTTCTTTTTATTAAGAAGCTTGGTCACGAGGTCTTAAAAAAAGATATAAACCATAGTTCAGATTTTATTGAATTATATACCTCGTGCTCCGGATATTAATTATTAGAGCAATATCTAACGAGGTAGGAGAACCGTCTTTCTAAAGACAACAGACCGGTTTTCTGTACTAGAATAGAGATCAATTTTAACAAGTCGCACACCCATAATTCCAAAAATCCTTTTTTTTAAGTTAAAGAAATTACACGATCAAACTACCAGAACGTCATAACCTAAAAATAGAAGCTATTTAACATTAACATTCTTCTTTAGTTACTTTTTTTTTGTGAACTCGGGATCCGGGTAGATTTTCTAGTTTTTCTAGACCCAACTAACTGGAATTCCGTCTAATAAAATGGAAGAATTATAAATCTCTAAGATAATAGATAAGAATATTGCAAATAGAGCCATTGCAATGCCCATAAAAGGAGTAGTTCCCCATCCGGGAGCAACTTTACCAGATTCTGTATTAAGTGGTTTTAAATAATTTCCTACAGTAGTTTGTAATGGCCCGGTTCTGGAAGTATCATCAATGGTCTGTGTAGCCATAAAAAAAGAGTATTGGTTGAGATTTAATTAACTTTGTATACTATTATGTATATATACATACATACATAGGATTACCTATCAATGGAAACTGCAACCTTAGTCGCTATCTCCATATCTTGTTTACTTGTTAGCTTTACCGGTTATGCCCTATACACCGCCTTTGGACAACCTTCTGAACAACTTCGAGATCCTTTTGAAGAGCACGAGGACTAGTTGAAAAAAAAGATCTTCCCGATCGGGAAGGTCTTTTTTTTTTTTATAAATAAGAAAGAGGATTAGAAAAATAGGAAATTATTTTCCCCCTTTATCGGGAACTTTGGGGGGTTCTCGGAAGAAAATAGCGAAAAAAATGATTCCTAAGGTCGATACCAAAAGGAATGTATAAACCAATGCTTCCATAAATTCGATCGTAGTTTATAATTAATAGAGATAGCTTTCGTACTAATTACAACATTTTAAAAAAGTGAAATCAAAAGCAAAAGATTTTAATTCCTGAGATGCAAATTATATTGCATTAACAAGCGGAGCAATATCATATTATACCACTTGTCTTTTAGTAGTTGGATCTCCCAATTTTTGGAATGCACCAAATTCTACTTGAGCATCCAAATCCGGATCAATACCGGCAAAAACATCTCTGAATAGAGTTCTAGCACCATGCCAAATATGTCCAAAAAAGAAAAGAAGGGCAAATGTAGCATGCCCAAAAGTAAACCAACCCCTTGGACTACTCCGAAAAACACCATCCGATTTCAAAGTAGCACGATCTAATTCAAAAATTTCACCTAATTGTGCACGTCTAGCATATTTTTTGACTATAGCAGGATCACCAAAACTAACTCCATTAAGTTCACCACCATAGAATTCAACAGTTACACCTACTTGTTCAACACTATATTTGGATTCTGCTCTCCTAAAAGGGACATCGGCTTTCACAATTCCTTCTTCATCTACTAGAACGACTGGAAATGTTTCGAAAAAGGTAGGCATACGACGTACAAAAAGCTCATGTCCCTTTTTATCTTTGAAAATAGGGTGTCCTAACCAACCAACGGCAATTCCATCTCCATTGTCCATTGCACCCGCCCTGAATAACCCCCCTTTAGCTGGATTATTCCCAATATAATCATAAAAAGCAAGTTTTTCAGGAATTTTTGACCAAGCTTCCGATAGACTTAGATTTTCAGCCAGACCGGCACGAACCCGTCGATCTATTTCTTGTTGGAAGTATCCCTGATCCCACTGGTAACGAGTAGGACCAAATAATTCGATCGGAGTGGTTGCGGAACCATACCACATTGTTCCGGCCACAATGAAAGCTGCAAAAAACACAGCAGCAATACTACTGGAGAGGACAGTTTCAATATTCCCCATACGTAATCCTTTGTATAAACGTTGGGGAGGACGAACACTGAGATGGAATAGACCTGCTAATATACCCAATATACCTGCTGCAATATGATGAGAAGCTATTCCTCCCGGAACAAAAGGATCAAAACCTTCAGCTCCCCATGCCGGATTTACAGGTTGTATTTTCCCAGTTAGTCCATAAGGATCAGACACCCATATTCCAGGGCCATACAAACCCGTTACATGAAATGCTCCGAATCCGAAACACGCTGCTCCTGAGAGAAATAAATGAATTCCAAAAATCTTAGGCAAATCTAAAGAAGGTTTTCCTGTACGGGAATCACAAAATACGTCTAGATCCCAATATACCCAATGCCAGATAGCTGCTAAAAAGCACAAGCCAGAAAACACAATATGTGCCCCGGCCACACCTTCATAACTCCAAATACCTGGATTAGATATAGTTTCTCCAGTTATACTCCATCCACCCCATGAATCCTTTATTCCTAAACGAGTCATAAAAGGTATAACGAACATACCTTGTCTCCACATTGGATCAAGAATAGGATCGGATGGATCGAAAACTGCTAATTCGTAAAGAGCCATAGAACCGGCCCATCCAGAAACTAGAGCTGTATGCATTATATGCACAGCGATTAACCGGCCAGGATCATTCAACACGACAGTATGGACACGATACCAAGGCAAACCCATGAAAATACCCCTTTATAAGAAAAAGTAGATACTATGTAACTTTCTCGCATTAGAGACAGATTATGCTATGGAATTAGACCTTTGTCTCAAAGGTGAACATCTATCTATTTAATAGAACAGTTTCAAAAGATAGAATTGAGAAGCGGATCTATTTTATCATTTATATCTACCAATATACAATGTGGTAATTGGTCCCATTTGTTTTGTATCTTACAAAGTAAAGTAATAAATTACTTTACAAAAGTAGGTATTTTACGAAGAAAGACACGTCCGCTTATTTGGTCCTATTACTCATTTGATCTTATAATCTATCTTTGTAATAGATAAAAAAAAATACTTCAATAACAATAAATATACTTTTGATATGATAATCAACAACTTCCCCTCTCTCTTAGTACCTTTGGTGGGCTTGTTTTTTCCAGCAGTTACAATGATTTTTCTTTACTTTTATATTCAAAAAAACGAAATTTTATGAATGAATATGATCAATCAATATATATATATATATGTTCTAAATAATTAAAACCTTTTTTTATTATTTAGATCTAGTCATATAATTGATAAATAACAAAAATATAGATGTATATGGTAAAAAAATAGAAATGTATATCGTATCATATGTATAAGACATATTAGATCTGTGTGTGAATTTCTTACTTCTACTTCAAAATATGCTTATATATACATTTGAATAGAGAGATTGATATCTTTTTTTTTTTTCGACTGATACAATCAAGTATTATTTTGATAATCAATAAATAAAATTTGGATGCTAAAAAAAGAACAGACAAATAGCACAGAAAAAGAAGAATAATCAAATTGAGATATATTATTTTTGTGAAATGCTTATATGTATATGGCTAGTTTATGAATATAGCCAATTTATGAGAATGACTTCTGGATGGGAGTCAAAATTTGTTCAATCCCTCAAATTAAATAGGACGTACTTTGTTATGAATCGGCGATCCAAATGGCTCTGGATAGAACCCATAAAAGGGTCTCGAAAAATAAACAATTTTTTTTTTGCTTGTCTCCTGTTTTTGGGTTCACTAGGATTTTTTGTGGTCGGAATTTCAAGTTACCTCGGTAGGAACCTGATACCCTTATTGTCATCTCAGCAAATACTTTTTGTTCCACAAGGAATTGTAATGTGTTTTTATGGGATTGCAGGTCTGTTCATTAGCTCTTATTTATGGTGCACTATTTTGTGCAATGTGGGTAGTGGTTATAATAAGTTTGATGAAAAAGAAGGAGTTGTATGCCTTTTTCGCTGGGGATTTCCCGGAAGAAATCGTCGTATTTTCCTCCGATTTCTTATGAAGGATATTCAGGCGATCAAAATGGAAGTTCAAGAAGGTATATTTCCTCGTCGTGTTATTTATATGGAAATAAAGGGCCAACAAGACATTCCCTTAACTCGTACTGAAGAAAATTTGACCCTGCGCGAAATGGAACAAAAAGCTGCCGAATTAGCCCGTTTTTTGCGCGTATCCATTGAAGGATTTTGAAATGAGGGGGGGAAGACCATGACCATATAGTCAGTTTATGTTCCACCAACACGAAATGTTACTTATGGAACCATAGTATTTTTTGGCAGTTAGCAGACACTCCACTCCATATTATTCTTTATCTATTAGAAAGGGACAAAAGGTTCTAATAAAAACGGATATAACATCTCAAAAGAATACAATGAAGTAAATGACTACAGTTTTTTACACTTTTTTACATATGCGCTCGAATAAATAATGAAAGAAAACAAAATTGGTATTATTAGACTTAAACTTTCATTTATTTTATTTACCAATTGAAGCGATTCTTCGGGTCAAGAATTCAAAATTAGTCCAGATCCAAACGAAACGATTTTAAAGGATTTATCCTTTCTTTCTTACTCTACTTCTCACTCGGAACAAATCATCCCTCATCCGATCGAAAGATATTTTCTCTCGAGGTCGAATAATTATGCAAAAGATCATTCTATGGATCTCATACCTCGTTCTATAATTCGTACTTTGTTCAGATTTTGGGCAGAGCTAACGAGCCAATCGAGCTCGTTAACGATTCACGAATTGGAAGTTGTCAAATATAAAGCATTAGCTTCTCTACAATATCTTACATGTTTAATAATATTGCCTTGGGGAATTTCAATTTCATTACAGAACGGTTTAGAATCTTGGGTTACAAATTGGTGGAATACTGGTCAATCAAAAAAAATTTTTGATTATTTACAAGAAGAAGACACTATAAGAAAATTTGAAAAAATAGAGGAACTCTTCCTGTTAGAAATAATGATGGAAGATTCTTCGGAAACGCATTCGCAAGATATTCGTGTAGAAATGCAGAAAAAAATGATCCAATTAGTCAAAATATATAATCAAGATTGTATCCAAATCATCTCACATCTAATAGCAAATCTAATAGGTTTGGTTCTTCTAAGTGTTTGTCTCATTCTGGGTAAGAATAAACTCGGCATTCTAAATTCTTGGATCCAAGAAGTCTTCTACAGCCTAAGCGATACAATGAAAGCCTTTTCTATTCTTTTGGCAACCGATCTATGTATTGGGTTTCATTCGCCCCATGGTTGGGAACTGATGATCGATTGGATCTTCGAAAATTATGGATTTGCCCATAACGAACGAATAATATCTGGTCTTGTTTCAACTTTTCCAGTCATCTTAGACACAATTTTCAAATATTGGATTTTCCGTCGTTTGAATCGTACATCTCCTTCACTTGTAGTAATTTATCACTCGATGAATGAATAACAAATGGTTTCTCACCCGGACAATACTTCTTATTTTTTAGCTTTAGGTTTAATATAGTAGCAGAATTGCAAGCAGGTAACTATCATAGTTACCTACTACCATTTATTTGAAATAAAAGAATTGTAACAAAAAATTGAACCATGCAAAATAGAAAAACTTATGATGACTGGATGAAAAAGTTGATAGCTCAATCAATTTCCGCCTTAATATTGATAGATATAATGACTTGCACATCTATTGCAAATGCATATCCCATTTTTGCACAGCAAGGTTATGAAAATCCTCGAGAAGCAACTGGGCGTATTGTATGTGCCAATTGTCATTTGGCTAAAAAACCTGTGGAGATTGAAGTTCCACAGTCCGTTCTTCCTGATACTGTTTTTGAAGCAGTTGTAAAAATACCCTATGATAAGCAAATAAAACAAGTTCTTGCTAATGGCAAGAAAGGAACTTTAAATGTAGGAGCTGTTCTTATTTTACCCGAAGGTTTCGAATTAGCTCCTCCGGATCGTATTTCTCCTGAGATTAAGGAAAAAATAGGTGATCTTTATTTTCAGAACTATCGTCCCAATCAAAAAAATATTGTAATAATAGGTCCTGTTCCTGGTCAAAAATATGGTGAAATTGTGTTTCCCATCCTTTCACCAAATCCCGCTACTAATAAAGCAGCTCACTTCCTGAAATATCCCATATATGTAGGTGGTAATAGAGGAAGAGGACAAATTTATCCCGATGGGAGCAAAAGCAACAATACAGTGTACAACGCTTCAGCAACGGGTAAAATAAGTCAAATTGTACGTAAAGAAAAAGGTGGATATAAAATAACTATTGATAATCCAGCAGACGGTCGACAAGTGGTAGACTTTGTACCTCCGGGACCAGAACTTCTTGTTTCAGAAGGCGAATTCATCAAGGCGGATCAGTCATTAACGAATAACCCTAATGTAGGTGGATTTGGTCAGGAAAATGCAGAAATAGTACTTCAAGATCCTTTACGTGTTCAAGGTCTTTTATTATTCTTAGCATCTGTCGTTTTAGCACAGATATTTCTGGTTCTTAAAAAGAAACAATTTGAGAAAGTTCAATTAGTCGAAATGAATTTTTAGGCGCATAAAAGATTTGAATCTCTATCTTATGAATGATTAATGCAATTAATGTACAATAAATTCAAAATTGTAACAATAAAGTCATACTTTTCCAAAATCCTTCATTTTCCCCTTCCCTCTGTTCGAATATATTGATTGTGAAGAATAAGGATATATTATATAGAGAGAAATTAGTTGTACTTAATGCTATTTATAATATGAACATACGAACAAAGATTCTAGAAATGCAGATGCGTAAAAAAACCATTAATTGATTTTTTTTTTTTTTAATAAAAGCATATTCTAATTGGATCGATCCAATTCTCTCTTTCAAATTTTGGAAAAAGAAAAAAAACGAAAAAAAAAAAAGATAAGATCTTACCCTTCTTTGAACACAAAGAAGGGTAAGATCTTATCTTTTTTTTTAAGTTTTCACTTTTCTAGTCCTTTCTGAATCTTTCTCTTATTAGAGCAGACGCCCTTTTTGCTACAAGGAAGATCCTAATCCGGTATAAGAACCGTAAAAAAAAAAACCTAGTAAACCAATAAGCAGAATACCAATTAAAATAGCTACCAACCACAGAGGGATTCTTCCGGTGGTATTTTTCATTTCTGTTAATCTCCTGTTTTGTTTGTTTTGTTTGTTTTTAAATTTTTCAATTTAGTAATCATGAGGCTATGCTATATAATAATCTAATAATCATGATATACAGAAATATTCTATACTGAAATATTCTATTTTAGCAAATTGAATTGGGTAAGATAAATAATATTCTTGGGTAAGAGTTCCTAATTGAAAAAGTAATTAGAGAATAGAACAGCAAGTACAAAAATAAGTAACAACCCCCAATAGAGGCTAGTACGATTCAATTCAACATTTTGTTCATTTGGGTTTGATTGTGTCATAAATAGCTCCGTGATTTAGTTTATAAAAAAAAGTTTATCGCTGTATGAACTGCATTGCAGTTATTGATCCCAAGAAAAAAACCGTAGGTACAGCTAGCCCGTGAACGGCCAACCATCTAACTGTAAAAATTGGATAGGTTCTATCTATAGTCATTAATACCTCCTAAAAAGATCTAGATCTGGTAAATTCATCTAGTTGCTCTAATGAATCGAAACGGCCAGTTACTAATGGAACCTCTTGTCGGCTTTCTGTGAAATACTCATTTGGCCGAGGACTCCCGAATACATCATAAGCTAAACCCGTACTGACAAATAACCAACCCGCAATGAATAGAGAAGGTATAGTAATGCTATGGATAACCCAATATCGAATACTAGTAATAATGTCAGCAAAAGCGCGTTCTCCCGTATTCCCAGACATGCTAAGCTCCACATACTATTTTTAAATCAAGGGTAAATTGATCCCATGAAAGAAAGAGATCAGGAAATGGAAAACTACTGATATTTTCTACAATCCTTGCTTGATTGTCAATATGATACCAAGGGTATATTTGAAGTATACTAAGTATAGCTAGCCTGCTTTTAACATAGCAATAGAATTTTGCTTTAATATAGAAAGCAAGTAGAATCATTAGTTAAATTACTACACAATTGATATTATTTTATTTCTAAGGTGGGGGATTTCATTTTGACTTTTTTGATAGCAGAATATCTTTTTATTCTATATTCCCTCTATGTTTGTTGATAACATTATTATTAGATATTCAATGCTAACTTTGTATCTATTTATTTCAACTCTTTTTTCTGCTCCTAAAGAATAAATTGAGGTAATTGCCTGACAAAAATACGTATCAATCATTGTTGTTTTTTCATTGATTTCTTCCATGCTTACTATAATTAGTTATTTTGGTTTTTTATTAGTTTTGCTTATTTTCACCTCAGTCCTATTCATCGGGTTAAGCAGTATAGAACTTATTTGAAATAGAAAAAAACCTCAATAAGAATTGAGATTCCAAGTCAATTTGAGGTACTATGTAGATTAGCTATTAATCCTTACCTATTCTTTTTTAATAATAGAAAATATGATTGAAGTTTTGTTATCCGGAATTGTGTTAGGTCTAATTCCTATAACTTTGGCTGGATTATTTGTAACTGCATATTTACAGTACCGACGCGGCGATAAATTGGATATTTGATTTAGGGCCATATTATGAACGGGTCTTCTACTGATTCTAAGGGATTAGATCCCATTAGCTTTTTCAGTCTAATGGACAAGAAGATCGATCAGAAAAAAGAAAATAAAGAAGCAGGATCACGCTCTGTAGGATTTGAACCTACGACATCAGGTTTTGGAGACCTGCGTTCTACCAAACTGAACTAAGAGCGCTTTTTTCTTTTTTTTTTTGAAAGAAAAGAAAGGTCTGCATGTGGTATGCTCCAATCACTTATTTTATGATGTTTCATTGAATTTAATAACTATCACTCGACTTTTTATTTCTTTTATAGGAGATTTTAGGAGAAAAAAAGTAGGGATGACAGGATTTGAACCTGCGACATTTTGTACCCAAAACAAACGCGCTACCAAGCTGCGCTACATCCCTTTTAGTCGTGAGTATATTTTATTCAATATTTGTATATTAAAATAATTTTCTTCTGTTTTCCACATTTATCTACCTTGGTTCCCACGTGAATAGACTACACGGAAGATAGAATCTATAAGCTGTCTATTTGATTATTACATTGTAAAAAAAAAAAGCAATTTGTGCTAAATACAAATATCTGTTTGCAGTTACTCGTAAACTACGGGTGTAGTTGACCATATGATATATCTATCATTCTTGAGAAGGAGAACTTACGAACAATGCAAGATATAAAAACATATCTTTCCACAGCGCCTGTGTTAGCTACTTTATGTTTGGGATTTTTAGCCGGTTTATTAATTGAGATAAATCGTTTTTTCCCAGATGCCCTGACTTTTCCCTTTTTTTAACTTTCATTTTTTTTTTCCTTTCCTGCGAACCCGAAATAAAAAATGATGTTAGATTCATTTCCTTTTCTTCTTGGATAAAGAAAATTTAGAAGGGGAGGGTGAAGTTAGGATTAACAAAATCTAGATCCAAAAGTTCCCCAAATAATCAGCTACTTGAAAATCTTAATTAAAGATTTTATTACGAGAATGAATTAAGTAATAAAATCTTTAATCATTTTTAAGACAACTTCTATCCCTTTCTCTTTCTTCTCTTTTTTTTCCAAATTGAAAAGAAAAGAAGTAGATACAATACCAAAAGTAAGTTATATGGCCAAGAGTGGAAATGTAAGAATAACAATTACTTTAGAATGTAGTAGTTGTATCCAAGACAGTGTTGAAAAAAAATCAACGGGTATTTCAAGATATACGACTCGAAAAAATCGCCGCAATACTCCTCATCGATTGGAATTAAAGAAATTTTGTCCTTATTGTTACAAGCATACCATTCATGGAGAAATAAAAAAATAGATTGAATTTCGCATTTCTACCCAAAAATAAAAAATATATTCAAGATATTTATTTCTTTCTCTTTGTATGTATATATTTAAAAATATGTTACTGTCAATATTTCTTTTCGAAATATTTTGAAACAAAATCAAATAGTATTTGAAAGGTTCATAAAACAAACTATGAATAAAATGAAGCCATCTTTTCGGAATACATATAAGCCATATTTTCAAAATAGATCTAATAAGTTTAGAAATAGATCTAAATTGAGAAGTAAATTTAAACTGAGAAGTAAATCTAAATTGAGAAGTAAATCTAAGTTTAGATTTAGATCTAAATCATCTTTTCGGAATGTATCTAAGCGATTTTCTCCAAATCAGCATTCTTTTCGAAAACGTTTATCTCCAATTCAGCCTGGAGAGCAAATGGATTATAAAAATATTAGCTTAATTAGTCGATTTATTAGTGAGCAAGGAAAAATATTATCTCGTCGAAGGAATCGATTAACGTTGAAAAAACAACGCTTAATAGCTAGAGCTATTAAACAAGCTCGTATTCTATCTTTAATACCCTTTCTTTCTTTAAATTCAAAAGTAATTAGAGCCTAAGACTCCTCCATTTAATTGAAGCTGGGATATCTAACAAAGATAGTGCAGATTTTATTCTATTTCTATAAATAAAATGAAAAATTTCATTATCCAAGTCATTCCGAATTCATTTTCGTATTGTCTTTAGTTTCCCGGAGAATTTCCCCGGGAGATTGGGTGTTCCTATTTCATAATACAGGAATATTATTTTAGTATCATAGAGAAGCAATTATTATTTAATACAGCTATTTGTGCAAGTGTTTTACGATTTGTAAGCAACTGCCTTTTGTATAAAAATTGTATAAATTTATTATACGAGAATCCATTAGCACGGGATGCTGCATTAATCCGAGTAATCCACAAACGACGAAAATCTCTCTTCCGCTTAATTCTATCTCGGTGAGCGGAAACTAAAGCTCTCATTTTCTGTTGGTTAGCAACCCTAAAAAGTTTTGAATGGGCTCCCCGAGAGCCTGATACAAATGCAAGAATCTTTTTTCGACGTTTTTTTGCGATATGCCCACGTTTAACTCTGGTCATTGAAGTTGATTCTTCATAAATGACTAATCTATTTTTTGATCAATCATTTTTCTTTTAAAAATAAAACTGATTTTTCTAATGTATAAAAAATATGATTCCAATGGCTTTTGCTACTCTAACCTTCCCAACCATAATTCCTTTCAGTTAGGCACCTTCCAAGTAGGCAGGGGATTGGACCTTGCATTTAAGTAATAAAAATAATATAGAAAATATATATATTATTTATTTATTTTCTTTTTTTTTATTATGGATTTCTTCGTTTCTATGGTTATTTCTCTAACGGTAAGGTCCTCTCTATACGCCGGAGCCCTAAGATATGAGATGAGTATTTGGTAACTTGTATATTTTACCATCTCTAGCTCTACTCTTTCCCCCCCCCGAATTATAAAGACTCAAAAGATTTATAGATACAGTAACGACATCTATTTGTGAGAGTTCGCAAGATAGCTGACCTTTTGTCCGTTCTCGCAGCAATATAAAAAGAATCTTTATGTTTTTTCAAATTGCTTTTTTTCCTCGCTCAATGGATTGATGACCATTCGCTACCAATGAGGAAGTGCTTTTCATCCTACGTAAAGGTGATTGGATTTGCATCAATTTAAAACCATAAATTTCATTTTCCCCGGTACAAGGAAACTGATAGATCTGTACTTTTTCACAGAAGAAAACTATTGTTCAATTTCCTGGTCCGTTTCAGCTTCTGATCCAAACGAGTCGCACATACACCCTAGCGCATACTCCCTTCCGTTGAGGACATCCTCGAAGAGCAGGAGATTTTTTTCTTTTTCTTATTGGCTGTCTCGCATTTCTAATAAGTTGTTGAATAGTCGGCACTTTTATATTCTATTTAGCGTTATCGGTTTAGACCCCATCTAAACCATGGTTACTTCCGTATTGGATTCATACGTACGTCCTTCCTAGTCAAAATAGTATGGAACATAGAAATTTAGAGTATGGCGCATAGAAATTTTGCCATTTCTGATGACATTAAGTTTTTTCCTTATCTAGAATCGTACAAGTTATAATGTTACCATTATCAATGGAAACAAATAGAGCGGTATATGAATATTATGGCCTATCTTTCAAACTCAAAATTCTTCTTCTGTTGCAATCTGAACAGCAAATGATGAACGTCTTTTTCTTAAAATGCGCAAGCATTAGGAGAAGACCAAGAAATACTGATATCTTGAGTCACTCCTCAACCTGGAGTACCCGCTCAAATCAATTTTTTTTGATCTTTAAATAAAAAAAAAAATGATAAAAAACGAGATTCTTTAAGAGAGCTTTTTTGGAAAGAAGAGAATAATAGGATGATAACAACGGGACCAATCCCGGACCTACCGACAGAACTAATAATGGAAAAAAACCAAGGGTTTTTCTTCCTCTCTTAGCAGATGAAGGAGAATTTGTACTCAAATTTGTTAAAAAAAAAAGAATGGAGGATAGGATATGTAAAGATTTTTTTTCATTTAGAATATAAATTTTATTTTGAAAAGAAATAAGATTCTTTTTTTTATCGAGTAGACCAAAAATCATGAAGGATTATAAAAAGCTAAAGCTGGGAAAATATGAGTTTAGGTTGTAAACTCATATACAGCTTCTTCTTTCTCCGGAAGAAGATGATATGTAGCTTTTTTATGGGTGAAATAAGAAAGTATGTAATGTAATGTAATGAGCTTGAATTTAACGAACATTCCAAAAGTTCCCTATCTGGGGGATGGGAAAGGAAAAGAAGGAGAAGAAAACGAAGAAGAAGAAAACGAAGAAGAAGAAAACGAAGAAGAAGAAAACGAAGAAGAAGAAAATGAAGAAGAAGAATACGAAAACGAAGAAGAAGAATACGAAAACGAAGAAGAAGAATACGAAAACGAAGAAAACCCAAACCCAGAAGAAGAAAACTCAAACCCAGAAGAAGAAAAACCAAACCCAGAAGAAAAAAAACCAAACCCAGAAGAAAACCTACAAGAAGAGGAAATGTGGGTGGAATTATATTACAGACTATTTTTTGGAAGATACCTTTTTTTAGGTAGAGCGCTAGAAAAACAACCTGCTGACCAAATAATGAAATGCATGATTTATTTAAATCAAGAAGATCAAACAAAAGACTTCATGTTTTTTATTTCCTGTCGAGGTGGAGGAATGCTACAGGGCGTAGCTGTTTATGATGTTATGCAATTCGTAACAGGGGATGTATCTACAGCAGGCTTCGGGTTAAATGCTTCAATGGGAGCTTTCCTTCTACACGGGGGGGCGTTTACTAAACGAGTATTAAGCGAAAACGGTCGTATGATGATTCATCAACCTCATATGTCTCCTTATGATCGTCGTCGCCACGACGAATCCGGCTCCGATGCAGGGTTTATGAACCTATTGCGGACTTATATTTTAGAAACTTATATAAGAAGGACAAGGCAAGAACCCGAACTAATTGAAAGTCTCTTAGAAAGAGATATTTTTCTGGAACCAGGGGACGCAAAAGGTGTTTGTCTTATTGACGAAATAGGCGTAGAAGGAATGTCTTTGTCAAATCTATGGTCTTTTTATGACAATCATAATAACCATGAAATGAGTTATGACAATCATAATGACCATGAAATGGGTTATGACAATGATGATCTCTATAAAATTGGTGATGACAATGATGATGACTATGAAATAGGTGATGACAATGATGATGCCCATGAAATTGGTCATGACAATGATGAAAGTTTTCATCATGATTGTCAAGATCTCAAGAATCTTCAGTATCCTACTACGTCTTCCTGGCCTAAGCAGCCTTTAACTCCTCAGGAGTTAGTTATGGGTTTCGGAGCAGCAGGATTTGAACCTACGACCTCCACCATCCCCAGGTGGCACGCTGCCAAACTGCGCCATACTCCGTTATAATATCCAATATCGAACATCGGTAAATAAATAGGCTATTTTTGCATTGGCAATCTCGCAAAAATAGTCGAATATAGATCAGATAGAATATATTAGATATATTAGAACGTAAGCCGCCATGGTGAAATTGGTAGACACGCTGCTCTTAGGAAGCAGCGCTAGAGCATCTCGGTTCGAATCCGAGTGGCGGCATTATTGTTAATAAGATACTATAGGTTAGTATCCCTTCCATATCTAATATCTATAGATATCTATTACTTATGGAGTACCTATGATAGTAAATTACTATCATTCTTTGATCTATGTCAATATGATTGATTACATATCAATCGATTTTCTCTTTTTCTTACGAAACGAATCCTATATTCAAAAATAAATGGGTTTATTATGATATTTATAACTCTAGAACATATATCAGCTCATGTCTCTTTTTCTCTTACTTTTGTGATTACTCTTATTTATTGGGGAACCTTAGTTTATAAAAGTGAAAAACTAAGTAATTCGGGAGGCAAGGGCATGATAGTGACGTGTATTTGTATAACGGGAGTATTAGTTTCCCGTTCGCTCTATTCGGGACATTTACCGTTAAGTAATTTGTATGAGTCATTCATGTTCCTTTCATGGACTTCCTCCATGATTCATATAGTGATAGAACTACGGGGCCAGGATGCTTGGTGGTTAGGTGCAATCACCGCACCAAGTGCTATGTTAACTCATGGTTTTGCTACTTTAGGTCTTCCGGATAAAATGCAGCAATCTGCAATGTTAGTACCCGCTTTACAATCTCATTGGTTAATGATGCATGTAAGTATGATATTGCTCAGTTATGCAACTCTTTTATGTGGATCCCTATCATCCATAGCTTTATTGGTCATTGCCTCCCAAATAAATCAAAAGATTTTTCAAAATTCTTTTTTCTTCAATAAAAATTGGTATTCACACGACCAAGAAAAAAAAGAAGTGAAACATACTTTTGACCTTTCACTTATAAATTATCGTAAATGGGTCTTTACTAACCAATTAGACCAATTAAGTTATCGTGCTATTAGTTTAGGATTTTCTCTTTTAACTATAGGTATACTTTCCGGGGCAGTATGGGCCAACGAAGCATGGGGATCTTATTGGAGCTGGGATCCAAAAGAAACTTGGGCATTAATAACTTGGATTCTATTTGCAATTTATTTGCATACTAGAATAAACAGGGGTTGGAAAGGACAAAAACCAGCGATTGTTGCTTCTCTAGGATTTATTCTAGTTTGGACATGTTATTTAGGCGTTGATTTATTAGGAATAGGCTTACACAGCTATGGCTGGTTGCTTTAGTAAGTTACTAAAGCAACCAGCCATATAACTGATTTTTACCTTACTCTCATCAACAAATTCCAACATCCAACTAAAACATTATACATCTCATAAATTGGATAAACAGTATTCATAAACTGAAATAACTTCCAGTTCTTCATTTTCTCCCAACGATTCTTCATTTTCTCCCAACGACTTAAAGGTCTACGTTTTCTTAGCTTAACTAATAGTCCGTCTATTACATCTCTTAGGAAACTTAGAAAATTGATAAGTTTAACTCTAATTTCATTTATAAGGTTTTTTAGGAACCTTATAAAGTTGATAAGTTGAGTTTTCAACTTATTTATAAGCGGATCTATCAATTTTCTCAGTTTCTTTTTAAGAGGAGTTAGAACTACTTTAAGTTGAAGTTTCACTTTAGAGAAAAGTTCTCTCATCGATTTGATAACAAAATCCCTAAGTTTAGAGAAAAGTTCTCTCATCGATTTGATAACAAAATCTCTAAGTTTAGAAAAAAGTGAACCTATCCATTTCATAATAGAATCTCTAAGCGAGCTTATTATTCTTCTGAGTATTGTAAGAAGCTCTTTGTACGGGGAGGGGTCAGAAGGAAGAGACGAACTTATGCTGCAAAAAGAGTCTTCTTTTTTATGCTTTACCTCATTTAGAGCTTCGTTTTGTCCAGCAACCGGCGACTGTTTCGTACCCAAGAAACTTTTGGCATGATTTCCGAATTTTTGAAAAATCTCTCTTATCGAAATAAAACTGTGCCTTATAGAATATAAATGATTTTGAATATGTTCCCAATGATCTATTTTGGGATACATGCGTACCCTCAACATAACAGATCGACTACCATTATTGGTATTCCACCAAAATCTATTCATGCAAATAAGATCTTCTAATCGATAACGAGGCCAAAGAAAACGTCTTATCTTTTGCCTTGTATCTACGATCAGATGTTCGTTTTTTTTCATTAGACCTTCGTCATTTGGTATCTCTTTACCATGAAATCTTACACTCTCATCCAAATGGTTTTCCAGATTCAAAAGATTCAAGATTCGAAATTCTCTGCGACGTCTTGGAAGAAAAAGATCTTCGAAAATGAAAGAACTTGAGATTTTTTCATTTACATCCTGTATTTTTCTTCGCCGTTGAGATCTATCAAAAAAATTGACAGAAATCTTTTTCTTCTTTAGTTTGAATAAAAGACTCGCAATTTTATATACAAAGAATCGGTCATTAAAGTACCCCGGTACAAGTGGCATAGATCTTCGGGCTGCCTCGCAAAAAACTCTTCGTATATCATTATGTTTTGGAAAGACACTTTTGAGATACAATACAGTCTCCAATAATTCGAAGTCAAGATCTCCGTTTTCGGCATATGGAAAAAGTAAGTTGGCTACAGCAGTCTCGTTGCCTAATTTTTTCTTATCAAAAAAACGAGCCGCATTTCTGAACTTGGAAACCCAAGGAGTTAGTGGCAGTTTTTCGAGCTCGAATTTCATTCTCCAAGTATAAATATTTTTAGCCATTTCCCGATAGGCTAATCTTTCTTTTTCTAGTTCTTTTCTTAGTTCAACTGCTTCTTGTCCCCCAAATTTAAGCTCCTCTGCCTCCCTTGCAAGGCGTTTTGCCTCCCGTTGAAGGCGTTTCTGTTCTTTCAGATATTGAGTTCTGGCAGTTATGGGATCGTGTATCTCTTGTTGATCCGCTTGTTTGGGTTTGGTCTTGGAGGGTCCTCCGACTTTTTTGTATTTCTCATCCAATTTTGATTTAACTCGGTCCCATGCTCTTTTATCACCTTGTGACGCTTTCTTAGCATCTTGTTTCAAAATAATCTCCTTTATTGCCATTCGCACTTCTTCTTTTTCTATATTGATTTTATCAATATTTAGTTTGGGAGAATAAATCTTATAGAAGTCTCGAACTAGAAAATCTCTGTAATTTTTTGTTCTTTTCGAAGATTTAGATTTACTTTTCCGACGTAATTCCTCCAATTTACGTCTCCTCTCTTTTGTTTTGAGCTCTTTAGCTTTTTGGGCAGCTATTTTTGCTAATTGTCTAATTCTCTGTTGCTTGAGAAATCTTTTCTTTGATTCCCGCATTCGTTGCTTCTTGTTTTGGTCATCTTCTTGTTTGAATGCCTTTTTCAATTTATCGACTTCTTCTGGAGAAGTTGCCGACTCCAATTTTATGTGGCGTTCCTGTCTTGTCTTCAGTCTCTCTTCCTTGCGTTTTCTTCGTGCTTCTTTAATTTCTTCAAGGGCCGCGACTTTGCTTCGCCTTTCCTCTTCCTTCTTTCGGAGACTTTCTATAACAAAAGCATCAACATCAAAATCTTTTGGTACTTGGATCTCTCGGAATCTCCACATCTCCTCAATTTGTCTTCTTATGATATTCGGAGGAAAAACGTCACCAAGTTTGTTTGCATTTTTGATTTTTTTTCTAAGATCTGGGAACAACCAGAATTGAAATTTGTAATATCTACTTTTTTTATAATATTTTTTTTTAGTCGCTGCGCAAAAATCGACATTCCTCTTTTTCTTTTTCGGAGAATCACAATTCTTTTTCTTCTTTTTTGAAGAAAAAAACTTTTTCCAAGAAGAAGAATTTTTCTTCTTCTTCTTCTTGCAAGAACCGGGATTTTGAAAATTAGTAATAGCTTGATAATCTGGTTCCGGTATATATTGAATTGCGGGTCCGTGATTACCCTCTTTCATATGATCCAGATAACTATATGCCAAAAGATCATATCTATGACGTTTGATCCGGTTCTTGAGTCGTGTTATAAAAGACGCAAAGCGCTTCTCTCCCAAAAACGATGCAAATTCAGTCCATCCCAACCGGTTGCCAATAACATGTTTACGTTTTTTATTTTTTTGTGGAGCTATTCTGTAACCAGCGCACCATTTTAACCATTGCTTCCAATGGTTAATCGTTAACTCTCCAGGATGCTCGCAATCCAATATTCCTTGTGAATTTAAAAATTCTTTCACATTTTTCTTTATAATAGGAGACGATGCTCTTGATTCTATTAGATCTTTGACATAGAATCCTTTCATATTTCTTATTTCTTTCCAGATTTTATGAAAAACGTAGGCTTGGGAAATTTCTTTTCCTTGGCGTTTGGATTCGGCGTTTTTGCTAATTGGGTGATTGCTATTGAATATTTTTTGAATTGTTTCAATATTTTTACTCAATTGCATGCAAAATTTCAAATTTGACTCGATCATATTGAACATACTTATTTTGAGATCAATAAGTATTAATTTCACCCTAAAATGAATAACTTTCATAAAATAGGGCAATTTCTTCCTAATGAAGCGAATAATTCTCTTCTGGAAAAACGAACGCCAAATTTTGATTCGAGTCCACTCTTTTTTCAACCTGGATTTTATATCAGGAGAAGGTTGATCCATTATCTTTTGAAAATCAGCTTTCAATTTATTATAAATATCTAGATTGAAGCGATACTCTTCATTCATTTGGTTGATTCGATCATTCATTGTGGTTGTCCAATCATCTGGATCTGGAAGATCCAAATTTTTTTCCATCTGGATTGAAGATGGTTCATCTTCTACTATTTCTAAAGAAAATTGAATATTAGACGTAGGCCTAGTCCGAATGATTCTGATTTCTGTCCTAGTATCTAGGTTGATTTCTGCCTTATTATCGTTTCTCGTCTTAATATTCTTTTTTATCAATTCTATCAATTCGCGGATAGGTTCAATAATAGGTTTTGCCCGATCGGACGTATAATTCCAAATCCATTCGCCAATAGGTTCCCAAAAAGAAGGCACTTTTGGTGAATTACCAAAAGGTACTTCAATTTCTGTGCCATATATAGTTAAGAACCCAGTCGTCTTTTTATCAATGTCAGTAGAGTTAGATTCATACCAAGGTCTTAAGCGAAAAGGATATACAATCTTGATTTGTATACCTTCTTTTATGTAATCTTTTAGGAAATTTTTCGGGACATCCGGGTCCGTCAATTCATATCCATCATAATTGCATTTGAGATATGATTCCTTTTTCAAAGCGGACCAATCCTGCTCCCATTCGGGAACTTGAAACAGTAAAGTACGACCAATATTCTTAGCTATTATTAAAATAGGGAAATACAATCGTTTCCTTAGATAAGTATGAGTAAACAAGAGAGCAGCTCTGACATAGTGAATAACTTCCCCGTCGAAGATTTGCTGTGTTCGACGGCGACGATCTTCTTTTCGTCTCTCGCGTCTCTCCAAAAATTTGTCGTAAATTCTTAAAGATCTTGAAGTTTTTTTTAGTTTCTTTTTTTGTTCCTTCTTAGGAACAGGTTTGTGATGTGACTTTTGAGTCATTGATTTTAGTCTCCCGAAAAGAATCGACTCTGGTCTCGGTATCCAGTGGTTGATTGCTGAAACTTTTCGTCGTTGAAAACGGACAGCCCCTTTTACCAAATCTCGACGAAAATCTCCTTCATAGGGATAACTAAAGACATATAGATCTTTGGATACGAGATCCTCTTCTTCATCCTCCCCCTTGTCCGCTCCTTCTTGTTCAGGAGTTTCTTCTTCTTCACGAACTTCTTCTTTAAGCAACTCGTTCTTTTTTCGTTCTTCTTCTTCTTGTTTCTTTTTAAGTTCCTGGAGCTTATCAAAGGGTTTTATAATTATTAACTGCCGAGCTTTTTTTGGGCGAACTTCGAGACAATCTTTGACAGCTATAGGGTCGTGAACTCCAGATAATAGGGTAGAAGGCAATTTAGGAACAACAAACCTGTTAAAATCTCGGATTCGAGGTTCGCAATCATTAAGACGGTTCTTTTCCTGCTCCATCAATTTGCTATAAAGGACATAAAGTTCATGAAAATCCGAAAAATCTTTCATATCTTGCTCAGATTGTTCTTTGTCAAACAAATATTGATCAAGATCAATATTTGATTCATCGTTCTTACTAGAAGAAGACGGATCTTCTTCTGAAATCTCTGCAAAATCCTTCAGAATATCCTTCTCTGATATTTTAATATCCATAGATACTTCAGAGTTTGAGAATCTATTCGAATTAATAAAAAAAAGTTGCTCATAAAGCAAAGCCTGCTCGGTAGGAAGAACACTAAGAAGCAATTCCCATTTGGTACCCGTAGTTTCAAGAAAAATATGCAATAAATAATTTGTTAATAATTTTTTATCGCAAGAAGCGATGCCTTCCTCTATTTTTTTATTTAAAGGTGCCGGGACCACTTCATTGAAAATATATTCTAATGAAGATAAATTTTTAGGATAAATTTTCTCATATTTTTTCTTTAAGTCCTCCAAAGCAGATTCATCCAACCATTTTCTTCTGTTCTGTTCTTCTAATAAGACCATACGAATTTTATCTATCCACCATTTTGAAATAATTTTTATTCGTGGTTGAACGATTCTTTGCTTATTTTCTGGTGGAATTAAGGAAATCCGAAACAGTCGGTTGGTAGAATCATGGTTTTTATTTTGAGATTCCGATAGTTTCTTTTTTTGCTCTTTCAAGTCTGAATGGAGCATCCAGGGCGATTTAAATTGATTCATTGACCCACGGAATGGCCCGCTCAATAAAGGATCATCAACTTCTGAAAGGCGCTTTCCTTCTTTCGTTTTACGAAATCGAATTCTTTTTTCAATAATTTTTACAACAGGAGATCCATTGCTTAGAGCTCTCACCCTATTTTCAAGCTCTTCGCCTAAAGAAGTTTTCCTCTCCCATTTTTTTTCTATCCATTCATCAAGGTGATCCTGATTTGAATCAAGACTTTGATCACCCAAGTTTGCCATTTTAGCAAAGAAAGACATACTTGGCAGAGCTGTGAAAGAAATTTTTTGATGGCCATCACTGAGACAAACATCGAAGAAATATTCAGCAACTTGGCTCCTCACAGGGCCACGAAGAATATAATCACCAATACTCACGTATCGTAGGGGTTGGTTAAACCGATTAGAATCAAACAATATTAATGGCCACCTTTTGATTAGGAAAGGTGATAACTCTGAATCGGTGTTAGTCTCCAATTTATCTTCCAAAGCTAAAATTCTCACGAACTTTCTAAAAGTTCGAGACAAAGGAATGGGCGGCTTATTAACATTCTCCTCATTTTCTTGAATATTAATAGGAGTTTTAGATCTAGACTTATGTCTTTTTTTCGTTTTGGATGTTTTTAGCTCACCCCTAAAAGATTTTTTCTTATCAGATAACTCTAATGAGAGTTCTTCTAGTTCCTCTCGAGGACCTTGAATGAACGATCTTGAATCATTCCACTTAGTAGCGATCAAAGAAGGATTCCTCCCGTAGCATGCCAGCATGGCATATCCAAAGAAAATAATTTGAAAACTGAAGGCGAAAAGTTCTCCCTTTCTATCCCTTTTTAAGGGAACATCATTTTCCACACGTGAACAAAAAATTTTCGTCATTTTTACGAAAAGAATTTGCCCGCTCAACCATCCGGCTGCGGTACTCAGCAGAAATAAAAAGTTTCCGCTATATCTAAATAGCATCATATTGATTAATCGGGTATAGATAGATTTACCGAAAAGGGCGGGGTTTAGCAGTTGTAAAGCGACTCCAATAAAAAACTCTATTGCCGGATTTTGAAGCCGAGGGTATTTCCGAATCAAAGCTCTTTGAAAAACAAGAAAAAATAGAACGGGAACAAGCATGATTGTCATCAAATGCGGCTTCCAAATAGCTGCATAAATAGGACTAATATATATTGATGAAAAGACCACGAGTTGTGCCAAAAAAGAACCGCTAAGAATAAAATTCCCTGCAGGAACAATTTTTCTGTTGTCAACAATTTTGTTTTGAATCAAAATTGATCGAATAAAGTACATCTGAGCTGGACCAATTGGTAACGTGGATAAAAAACCATAATAAATCCCAAATAAAAAAATCGGTGTGGATCTTTGAATTAAAGGTATTAGATAATAGAACAGACTTGTAATCATAGTGTGGATCACCTCCTTCTAAGGTTATATTATTATTATTATTATTATTATTTTTCGTTTTTAATTTAAATCAATGATTTATTATTTCTTAAGTAAACCATAAACCATGGTTTAAGTAAACCATCGTGAATATTCAGATCAAAAAATCATGAAATGATTCGCATCATCAATACTATTTTGTTTGTAATATATTTATTTATGACAATTAGAAGAGAATTAGTATTTCATAGAATATTGCTAACTATCTTACATAGATCATTAGGCGACACTCAATAATTCAATTAATAATTGATAGATTAATTAGATTAATGACAATCTTGGGTACATGCTCCCTAACTGTATTATATATATCAATTTATGACCATAGATCTATATAGAATATGTGTCCTATCTGCCAAATCTACTTCTAATATGAAAATTTTTATTTCTATAGAATCATTTTATAGAAATAGATTAATGATAACATGTATAAATTCTATTTCATGGGGTATTCAAAAAATGTATTAGATAGATCAATCTAATACAATATATCATTACGCTATACGATACTATGGAAATGTATCACGTTTCTTTGTTTATAACGTTGATTCATGTAAATGAATCTATTCAAAATTGACTGACATATAAGTGATACAATAAACTAATATTGTGAAATATTCCATGCCTTGATGGTGGAATGGTAGACACGCGACACTCAAAATGTCGTGCTAAACAGCGTGGAGGTTCGAGTCCTCTTCAAGGCATATATATTCAATAGGTTGTAATGCCTATTGAATGAGCAATTCAATTGCAATTGTTCATATCAAAAAATCAAATCGAATTGAAATAATATCAATCAATTCGATTTGATTTTCTGAAAAAGTTTTAAAGGTTTTGCAAAATCCGGACCGATCGTAAAATCGATATCGATTATACCATTATTACATATTTTTCTCTCCAATTCTAAAATAGAAGTTGGTTCAAAGTTTGCTATTTAAAGATTAATCATTCCTCTTGGATGAAGATTTTTTTTTTTCATCTTACGCAACGGATCATTCTCAGATTCTTCTTTTTCTTCTGGGTTTTCTAGGTTTTCTCTCTTTTCTTCTTTTTAAAATAGAAGCATCGATTCTTCTATTTCATTTCCAATTCCTCTAATTGATACTTCACGTCCTTTAAGAAGAGCGCGTTTGTCATTACCCTATCAGTTTTCTGATGACAATAGTGAGTGCCAAAAAGATTATAAATCGAGTCATTTACATTACCTCCTTCACCCCTCAAGTAATTATTTTTGGAAATAGGAATAGAATAATATTATAGACTTGTGTCTATTTAAACACTTTTCTGACGACAATATAGACTACCAAAAAGAGCATAAATCGAGTCATTTACATTACCCCCTTCACCCTTCAAGTAATTATTTTTGGAAATAGGAATAGAATAATATTATAGACTTGTGTCTATTTAAATACATATATTTATATAGGAATATATATATAAATATATGTATATATATATTATATACAATATTTATACTTTTGTCAATATACTTTTGTCAATTGAAAACATAAAAACATATTTTGTCTATTTAAATACATATATTTATATGGGGATATATAAATATATGTATATATATTACAGTACAATATTTATACTTTTGTCAATTGAAAACATAAAAACATAGAAAACAAGGTAAAAAGAAGTTCTTAGCTGGTCATCTTATCTTAGACGTAAGATATAAAAAAAGCAATCTGCTGGTAGAATGGAGCGCTCATAACCTTGAAGTCACGGGTTCGAATCCACCTTTATTTTTTATATAGTTACACCCTCTAATTTATTTTCGAGAATCTTCTTCATTCATCTGCTAAGGGAGGAAGAAAAACCCTTGGTTTTTTTCCATTATTAGTTCTGTCGGTAGGTCCGAGATTGGTCCCATTGTTATCATCCCATTCTTCTCACCCAAGAAAAACTCTCTTTAAAGAATGAATAACTCGTAACATCATTTTTTTTTTTGCGATCTTATTATCACTTAGATTATATAATATGACAAATTCATCACTAGACCATTTATTAATACTGAAATAGGAATTAATATCCTATTTCAGTTTCAAATTCAAAATTATTCTGACCTTTCAATTACTCGACATGTATAATTGAATTATTTCACTCAGAACATTTTTTAAAAGAGCTCGTGGAACCATGCTATCAAACATTCCAAAATCAAATAAAGAATCAGATATTTGATCTTCATCATCTACTATCTGGTTTAATGTCTGTTCAATAACTCTTTTACCCGCAAATGCAATGTATGCATTTGGTTCGACAATCGTGACATTAGCCAACATACCAAAGCTAGCAGTGACTCCACCAGTTGTCGGAGATGTAAGAACTGAAATATATAGCAAATTTTTTTCCTTTTGATGTGTATGCAACACAGCAGCTATCTTATTCATTTGCATTAAGCTAAAACTTCCTTCTTGCATACGTGCTCCGCCAGAAGCACATACGAGAATTAATGGAAGAAGATGCTCAGTAGCATACTGTATTAAACGGGTTATTTTCTCACCCACTACCGATCCCATACTGCCTCCCATGAACTGAAAATCCATAACTCCAAGTGCGACAGGAATATTATTTATTTTTCCTATGCCTGTTTGAATAGCGTCGGGTAAACCTGTTTCTTCTTGATAAGAAGTGTTATAATCGTCATAACATTGTTCTTCTGTTTCTATAAATTCGTCCTTTCCTAGATTAAGTGTACTCTTAATTAGTTCGACACCAGCGTCGACATACTCTTTTTCTTCTTTAGTTAAAGAAGCATAAGTTAAAGGATATTCTTCTCCAATATCCTCAGTATCTTCAATATCCTCAGTATCTTCAATATCTTCTATATAAGTTTCTTTTTTTTTCTTACAAAATTTTTCTTTGCTATCTAGTGCTAATATAGGAAAATTTTTCATTATATCTAGTAAATAGAGAAAAATGAGATAAATCTCAATATCTTCAGTACACAACTGTAAATCAGTACAGAACACTAAATTATTGTCACAATCTTTTTCGTTTTTCTTGTAATGGAAATGGAGGTATAGATTTTCTATTTGTCGAAATAACTCGGCAGTTTTTGCACTTGTACTATATGATGGATCATCATGCATTGTACTATATGATGGATCATCATGCATTGTACTATATGATGGACCATCATGTATGATATGATCAATGATATTATCACACTCATAGCGATCTTGTTTTTTAACGTATTCTACTAGAATATCGGAACCGAATCGATATAATTCTTCTCTTTTAAGTAAACTACTACCATTAAACCAAGATTTAAATCTTTTCAAGACGAGATATCTTTCCATCAAACATATCGCCATATGTTTTCGTAACCATAAAAAGTAATTTGTCTCTGGATCATTTCCTGGATAAAAAGGAAATAGTTTTTTTATTTTCCTTGCTTTTCTTTTTTCTTCCGGAAAATAAAGTTCTATTTTCACTAAGTTTATCGCCGCTACTTTCAAGAACTTATCTTGTGATAGTAATTGTTCTTTTAAATTCGTTAATTTTTTATTTAATTTAATTAAGAAGGTCAAATTTGTGTAAATTTCAAATCCAAGCAAATCAACTAAAGCTTGTACAGGTTGATCTGAATTTTGTAGTCTAGCCAAACTAGGATTTAGACTTGGATCATTTTCATCGACTGCTGCATCTATTAAATCGTTCACAACATCTAGTGACAATAGATATATAAGTTCATCCTTCTTAAATGATGTATCTGTATTTAAATGATTTAAAACATGCATAATATATAGAAATTGTTCATCTATAGTCAATTCTACATCTATATTCAATTCTTCATCCATACCGAAAGTAGATAAAAGCACAAATCGCTCTAATTCATCTGTTATTTTTTTCTGTATTTCAAAAAGTATAAATTGAACTGTTTTCAAACCTGTATCAATAATATTTTGTAGTATGTTAATAGTTTCCTTTTTTTCTAAACTCAGATATTTTGTGAATTTCTTTTCTAATACAACCTTAACGATATTAACAAGAGTAATATTGTATCCTACTAATGTTTTCAACGCATTTTTTTCGTCGTGAAAAAATTCAAAGTCAAAATATTTATCATAAATTATTTTGTACAATAAAGTTGAGACCCTTTGAACCATTTTTATGTCAAACGTTGTATGCTTTTTTTCTAAAACATCTATACTAGAAAAATTCATGTCCATAGGATACCAAGTGCCATTATCAATTAATAATTCAATTCGCTCTGAACTAGTCATCTGTAGCGTTGCCCCGCATTCCTCACAAACACCTTTTTGTTCTAAAAACAATTGTTTATATATAAGAGTCTCACAATTCTCGCATAAAAACCACAAATGTTTAAAACGTTCCGAATTCAATCTGTTTTCTACGGGTTTTGTTTCGTCGATATGTTCAGAATCTTTGTCTTCTTCACACATTTTCTCAGAATCTTTGTCTTCTTCACACATTTCCTCAGAATCTTTGTCTTCTTCATACATTTTCTCAGAATCTTTGTCTTCTTCACGCATTTTCTCATATTTTTTCAATTATATTGTTACATGTACAACTTAACTTTTAATAGACACAAAGACCATCATACTTTAGCTCACTTTGGGTGAGAGCTAGAAGTGATTGAAGGCCCTTGCCCCCCGGGCCTGGATCTATTGATCTGATCCACCGACCCCATCGAGTAATCCAGAATATTAGAGAATAGGTAAATACCTTTCCTCTAGCCGAATTATCTATTCCCCTCCATTCGGTATTCGGCTCAATCTTAAAAGAAAAGATTGGGCCGAGTTCGCTTCGATTAAGGGACCAAACAGACGAAAGTCACTCGATTACAAGCGATCAATCGTATCAAATTCAAATTTGATTTCCTTCCATACTTCACAAGCGGCAGCTAGTTCAGGACTCCATTTAGTAGCTTCGCGGATCACTTCATTACCTTCACGCGCAAGATCACGTCCTTCATTACGAGCTTGTACACAAGCTTCTAAAGCGACCCGATTAGCCACTGCACCAGGTGCATTTCCCCAAGGGTGCCCCAAAGTCCCTCCACCAAACTGTAATACGGAATCATCTCCAAAGATCTCAGTCAGAGCAGGCATATGCCAAACGTGAATACCTCCTGAAGCTACAGGCAGAACACCCGGCATAGAGACCCAATCTTGAGTGAAATAAATACCACGACTTCGGTCTTTTTCAATAAAATCATCACGCAATAGATCAACAAAACCCAAAGTGACTTCTCGTTCTCCTTCAAGTTTCCCTACTACAGTACCAGCATGAATATGATCTCCACCAGACATACGTAGTGCTTTAGCCAGTACACGGAAGTGCATACCATGATTTCTTTGTCTGTCAATAACTGCGTGCATTGCGCGGTGAATGTGAAGAAGTAGGCCGTTGTCTCGGCAATAATGAGCCAACGAAGTATTTGCCGTAAAACCTCCAGTCAGATAGTCATGCATGACTATAGGAACTCCCAATTCTCTGGCGAATATTGCTCTTTTCATCATTTCTTCACATGTACCTGCAGTCGCATTCAGGTAATGTCCCTTAATCTCACCCGTCTCAGCCTGAGCTTTATAAAGTGCTTCTGCACAAAAGCAGAAACGATCTCTCCAACGCATAAATGGTTGGGAATTCACGTTTTCATCATCCTTGGTAAAATCAAGTCCACCACGGAGACATTCATAAACCGCTCTACCATAATTCTTGGCAGATAGACCCAATTTTGGTTTGATAGTACATCCCAACAAAGGACGACCATATTTGTTTAATTTATCTCTTTCTACTTGAATACCATGTGGTGGGCCTTGAAAAGTTTTTGAATAAGCAGGAGGAATTCGTAAATCTTCCAGGCGTAGAGCCCGTAAAGCTTTGAATCCAAATACATTACCTACAATAGAAGTAAACAGGTTAGTCACAGAGCCTTCTTCAAAAAGATCTAAAGGGTAAGCTACATAGGCAATAAATTGACTTTCTTCTCCAGGAACGGGTTCAATATCATAGCATCGCCCCTTGTAGCGATCAAGACTGGTAAGTCCATCGGTCCAAACAGTGGTCCACGTACCAGTGGAAGATTCGGCAGCTACTGCTGCTCCCGCTTCTTCGGGGGGCACTCCAGGTTGAGGAGTGACTCGGAATGCTGCCAAGATATCAGTATCTTTGGTCTGATATTCCGGAGTATAATAAGTTAATCTGTAATCTTTAACACCCGCTTTGAATCCGACACTTGCTTTAGTCTCTGTTTTTGGTGACATAAATAAGTCCCTCCCTATGATTTATTGGTTAATAGCTCTTACAAGAACGAGGTCTACTCGACCTGGGTGTCGAACGTAAAGAATCATTTTTGTATTAAAAAAAAATTTTGTACAAAATATTCATTTTGTAGCCTCTATTGTCAAAAAGGTTTTTCTTTCATTCAAGTTATATTGTATCATGTTGTGTATATATGATGCAACCCAATTTCTTAGTTTGACCTGAGGACCTTTCGGCAATTCCAATTTATTCTATTATTAATAGTGAAATGTTATAGATTTCTTCACTTTAGGTGAAGAAAAAAATTGCAATACGGCATGGGCATAGGTGGAAATGTGCCTAGTTATTGGCTCAGGCAGTTAAAGACTTCCTTAGGATTTGAATCTATTTACTTCGAATTTCGTAGATTAGTATTTCTTTATCTCAACAAAATTGCATCAGCAGCTTCTAGTCGTGTTCTAGCTCTTTTGAGAGCCACATCAGCCTCGATTGCTTGTCTCTTGCCTTCAGCTCGCGCACGATCAACTTTCGCTAGTCTAAAACTTTCCTGAGCCTCTTGGAGATCTATATCAATACCTCTTTCTGCATTATTTACCAATAATGTGATTTCATCATTGTCTATTTTGGCAAAACCACCCATCAAAGCCATAGTGGACCACTGGGCATTAAGTCGTATTTTCATAACGCCTATATCCAAAGCTGTTACAATTGCAATATGATTGGGTAATACACCCATTTGACCATTATTGGTAGTTATTATTATTTCTTGAACTTCTGAATCCCAAACAACTCGATTGGGAGTGAGTACACGAAGATTTAGGTTCATTTTCTTTAAATTTCTTTTAAGTTCATAGCCTTTGCGGTAGCTTCATCAATGTTACCTACCAAATAAAAAGACTGTTCGGGTAGACTATCTAATTCTCCGGAAAGGATCATTTGAAAACCTCTAATCGTTTCTATTAGACTAACATATTTACCGGGGGAACCGGTGAATACCTCTGCTACAAAAAAGGGTTGTGACAAAAACCGTTCAATTTTTCTTGCTCTTGCCACGATTAAACGATCGTCTTCTGATAATTCGTCTAATCCAAGAATAGCTATAATATCTTGAAGTTCCTTATAACGTTGCAAAGTTTGTTTAACTCCTTGTGCAATTTCATAATGTTCTTCGCCTACGATCGAAGGTTGGAGCATAGTTGATGTGGAATCTAGCGGATCTACCGCTGGATAGATGCCCTTGGCAGCTAATCCTCTCGATAGTACAGTAGTAGCATCTAAATGTGCAAATGTTGTAGCAGGAGCGGGATCAGTCAAGTCATCTGCAGGTACATAAACTGCTTGAATGGAGGTTATAGATCCTTCTTTCGTAGAAGTTATTCTCTCTTGTAAAGAACCCATTTCTGTGCTAAGAGTTGGCTGATAACCCACTGCGGAAGGCATTCTGCCTAATAATGCGGATACCTCTGATCCTGCTTGGACAAAACGAAAGATATTGTCAATAAATAAAAGTACATCTTGTTTATTGACATCTCGGAAATATTCAGCCATAGTTAAAGCAGTTAAACCTACTCTCATACGAGCTCCTGGTGGTTCATTCATCTGACCATAAACCAGAGCTACTTTGGATTCGGATATATTTTGTTCATTAATGACTCCCGATTCTTTCATTTCCTTGTAAAGATCATTTCCTTCCCGGGTACGTTCTCCTACTCCACCAAACACAGAAACCCCTCCATGAGCCTTAGCAATGTTGTTGATTAATTCCATAATCAACACTGTTTTACCCACTCCAGCTCCCCCGAATAATCCAATTTTTCCCCCACGGCGATAAGGAGCTAAAAGATCCACCACTTTAATGCCTGTTTCAAAGATTGAAAATTTGGTATCCAACTGTGTAAAGGCAGGAGCAGATCTATGAATAGGAGATGTTGTGAGAGCATCTACAGGACCTAAGTTATCAACGGGTTCCCCAAGAACATTAAAAATTCTCCCGAGAGTAGTTTCACCAACTGGAACACTAAGCGGCCCTCCTGTATCAATTACTTTCATTCCTCTCATCAAACCGTCTGTAGCACTCATAGCGACAGCTCTAACTTTATTATTTCCTAATAATTGTTGTACCTCACAAGTCACACTTATTGGTTGACCAGTTGTATCGTTATCTTTAACTATCAAGGAATTGTAAATTCTAGGCATATTACCTGGAGGGAAAGATACATCTAGTACTGGGCCGATGATCTGAGCAATACGTCCTGCCTTCTTTTCGACAAGTGCGGAAACCCCAAAAATAAAAGGATTGGTTCTCATAAATAATAAATAGGATATTGATTCCGATTGCTAATACTAGCAAAAAAACCTAAAAAAGCACAAATGCTCTGTAATGAGTTGATCAGTCAATAATCATTTTAGAGTTCTAACTTAAATTGACTTAATAATCTCTTTCTTTGTAAAGTTCAACTTCGATAATGATCTCAAAATGGATTCATTATCATTATTTAAATGGAATGAATTTATTTTCTTCCAAATAGAGTAAAACTTATTTGCTGTGATTTATTACTCAATACTCAATCGAAGCAAATAAGTTTTACCTACTATTGGATTTGAACCAATGACTCTCGCCGTATGAAAGCGATACTCTAACCACTGAGTTAAGTAGGTTATTTATTGAGTCATACCTAAATTCTAGGCATAATTAGACATATAAACAATATGCCCTTAACTAGGATTCGAATGATTAAATCAAATATCATCTTGACAGAAAGTGATCTATTTTATTAGTATATCTTTAAGACTAAACTGTGAAGGGCTATAGCTCAGCTAGGTAGAGCACCTCGTTTACACGTGCGCCAATGGTTTTCAGAAGAGTTTATGGGTTCATTCGGTTCATAAAATAGATTTGAGTCTTACTCTATGAATTAGGAGAACAATAGCATGACAAAGATGAAGTTCGTTCTGATTCGAACTATAGATCTAGTTGATATGGTCAATCTCGTGGACATTCAATGTCAGACATAATGAGTATAATACGTACGAGGATCTCAAAAAAGATTTCTTTTCGCTCTATGAACTTTGAGGTGTATCAAGTCTCATATTATGATTATTTTGGGGTGAGAGAGACTCCATTTGGAGAATCTATGTCTAAGCATGACAGACCTACGTCAAGGGAATCTTTTGAAGCACTTTGGGATTGTTTCCGAAAAATTTTCGTTTAAAGCAAACGGAGCCATTTTATTATCTGTTCCGGAAAAGAATGGCAGACTAACTGATTTTTCCATCAGTTAATGAAAGAGCCCAATGCAATAAAAATGCATGTTGGGTTCTTGGAACAGTTCAAATCATTTTGGTAATAAGAAATTTGATCTATTCTACCGAGAAGGTCTACGGTTCGAGCCCGTATAGCCCTATACAATTAGAAAACTCTTATATGCTTTCTCGCTCATATTATCCCTATGATCCGATGCTAGTTTTAAATGAAAAAAAAAAGCATGCATGTTTCAATATGGAACCGACGATTTACACAGAAGATCATTAAATAAAAAGTAAAAAGGAAATACGAAAATAAAAAAGAATTTGGAATTTTCTTTTTCATAAATAAAATGAGAATAAATAGTCTTTCGACTGCGACCCAGAGCAGACTCTTATTCCTCAATATCTCTGTTATAGAGAAGAACAGGTCGGACATCGTGTCGGAATATGGGCACATACATAATCCTTTTATTTGTATTTATGAAAGATTTCATATATTCCACGGGTGGATCGGTACCTATCGATTAGAATCGATCATATAATCGAACTCGGTTGTCTTTTGAACTTGTTAGCACATCTCACATCGTTAGAAACAACGACCCTGAAAGCTCCCTTATTTCAATAGAGAAAATTCCCTTACATCAAACCATATTAACACGTTACAACACGAACCAACGTGAAGTCTGCCGAATTGCACGGATTCGAACTATTTCGTAAATTTTTGTATTTATTAAAATACAAAATATTATTTTATTCATTTCCGTGTTAAGTCACAGACGAAACATTTTTTTAATGTATAAAAAATGATAATGAATCATTCGGGAGGGGAGAGAAGCGATTAATAAATGGACAATACAACAAATAAAAGAATTTGATTTATTTAAACAGGAATCATCTATTTATGTTTCTATTTTCTGAATATGATACTTTTTGGATATATTTATCCATATCCAGTCTTATTCCGATTCTGGCATTCTCAATTTCAAGAAGTTTGGCTCCAATAAGTAAAAGGCCGGAGAAAGCCACTAGTTATGAATCAGGTATAGAACCAATGGGAGATACCTGGATCCAATTTAGAATTCGCTATTATATGTTTGCTTTAGTTTTCGTTGTTTTTGATGTGGAAACAGTCTTTCTCTATCCGTGGGCTATGAGTTTTGATATTTTGGGTCTATTTACATTTATAGAAGCTTTTATTTTCGTGATTATCTTAATTGTTGGTTTAGTTTATGCATGGAGAAAAGGAGCATTGGAATGGTCTTAACCCCCAAATTTTGGAATGATAAAAGGCAAGTAGAAAATTATCTCAATCTAAAGCCGGCGATAAATCCTATAGAATCATCTTTACTTCATCAAGCAACTCCAAATTCAGTGATTTCCACTACTCTAAATGATCTGTCCAATTGGGCGAGACTTTCTAGTCTATGGCCGCTCCTTTATGGTACTAGTTGTTGTTTTATCGAATTTGCTTCATTAATAGGTTCACGATTCGACTTTGATCGTTACGGTTTGGTGCCAAGATCCAGTCCTAGGCAAGCCGACCTACTTATAACAGCCGGAACTGTGACCATGAAAATGGCTCCTTCTTTAGTAAGATTATATGAACAAATGCCGGAACCAAAATATGTAATTGCTATGGGAGCCTGTACTATTACAGGAGGAATGTTTAGTACAGATTCTTATAGTACCGTTCGCGGAGTAGATAAGTTAATTCCTGTGGATATCTATTTGCCGGGTTGTCCTCCTAAACCAGAAGCTATTATAGATGCTATAATAAAACTTCGTGAAAAAATATCTCAAGAAATATCTGAAGATAGAAATGAGTTTCAACAAAGAAAGAGGTATTTCACTAGAAAGCATAGGTTTCATATTGGGTCCAGTATTCTTATTGAAAATAAGGAGGATAAGTTTTTTCATCAATCTTATGAATCTCGTAAATCGACTTTAGAGATCACTCCCAAAACATCTAAATCGATTTCAGAGATATCATACCCTTTGAAATATTTAAAAGAGAGTTTGCTAGCGAATGAATAATCGTTAGTAAAAAGTAACGAGCAGGAAAGAAATTTTTGAAAATTCCATCAGAAATGTCAAATCCTTATACAGATACTTTGACAATAAATAGTAATCAAATGCAAGGTCGATTATCTGCTTGGCTAGCCAAGCATAAGTTAGCTCATAGACCTTTGGGTTTTGATTACCAAGGCACAGAAACATTACAAATAAAATCTGAAGATTGGGTCTCTGTAGCCGTTGCTTTATATGTTTATGGTTTTAATTATCTCCGTTCTCAGTGTGCTTATGATGTAGCACCAGGGGGTTCCTTAGCTAGTGTATATCATCTTACGAGAATAAACGATAATGCAGATGAACCCGAAGAGGTGTGTATAAAAGTATTTGTCCCAAGGGAAGATCCCAGAATCCCGTCTGTTCTATGTATTTGGAAAGGTGCTAATTTCCAGGAACGAGAATCTTATGATATGTTAGGAATATTTTATGAAAGTCATCCATGTCTAAAACGTATATTGATGCCAGAAAGTTGGATTGGGTGGCCTTTGCGCAAAGACTATATTGCACCTGATTTTTATGAAATACAAGATTCTCATTGAGATCTATATATATTCTAAAGCAATAAAATTTATCAATTTCAATTCCATTCTATTAATAATGTATGAAAAAATAGAGTTTTGATATCAATTTTTCTAATCTCGTGCTTGTACCTCTACACTACATTATGTCTAAGTCTCAATAAAGAATGTTAGAGAAATTAAATTATTTTAATACAAAAGTCATATAATCACGGGAGATTTGAAATGATCTCTATAATCATTTCAAATCTCCCTTGATTAGATTAATCAATCAATATTAGTTATCGCTCAAATCCACTAAATAACATTCAAATAATATGAAATTGAATTAATTTCGATCTTTTTCTATATGTTGATATTTTGAGAATTCAAATCAAATTAGATGAATTGAATTATCTGAAATTCTAACTTATCATTTTCTGACCAAAGTGGTTCGACCCAAGTCTTCTAAACTTTTCTGACGACGTAGAGGTCGGGTAACCAATTCAAGTACATCTCTTGCATTGGCAAACCCATGAATCTGGGCAAAAGTAAATTCAACTGACCATTTAGTACTAATTCCTCTTGCTTCTAGAGGGTTAGCATGAGCCATTCCCGTGATAGCTAAATCGGGTTGTAATTCGCGTATACGTCGTATTTGATTCGAATTATCCGGTTTCTCCACAATTCGTGGTATTGGTACACACATCTTTATACATGTATCTTGTAAAAGTGATAATTCAGCAGTTTGATATCGTTTATCCATATATGGAATGCCAATTTCATGAACAATCATTCCACATCTGATTAAGAATCTTGCTAGAGATACTTCTAGTAGATTATCTCCCATGAAAAAAACAGATTTACCGTGTACCAAATCAAGATAATCTTTTAAACTTTCCCATATTCGTTCCTCCCTTTCCTCCAAACCTTGGGGTTCAACACCAAATACAGGACAAATCTTTTCAATCCAAGCACGCGTTCCGTCGGGACCGATAGGAAAAGGAGCTGCAATTAATTGACATTTTTCGCGTCTTATCAAAGTTGTTGCTGTCCGACTCAAAAATGGGTGAACACCACAAACATAAACTCCGTCACCCAATGATGGAAGATCGGTATATTTTTGAGCCGGTAACCAACCTGATACTTTGATAGATTGACGTTTTAATTCTAGATTTAGTTGAGAAGCGACGTTGGACGGCAAAGATCCAAAAAGAACTAAGGAAGGGTGATTTGCATATTCCCCCAATTCCTCTTTTTTTCTAGAATGAAAAAAAAAATTTTGTATAGTTTCTTTTCGTTCACGAACGGAGAATTCCGGTTCTGGACAACGATGTGCCATGGCAGCTAACACAGTATCTTCTCCTTGAGTAAAGGCATAATCGAGTCCATTCGCTCTTGCTACTAGAATTGGGATTCCAATTTCCCATTCTAGTTTGGGTGCCATACCTTCCAAATCCATTTTGATTATCTCTGTAGTACAAGTACCTATCCATATGATCACGCTAGGGTCTCTATCTTTTCTTATTCGAATACAAAGTTTTTTTAATCCTTCATAATCATTCAATTGAGCCGAGATATCTCCTTCTTCCAATTCTGCCATTGCATAGCGAGGTTCTGCAAAAATCATTACTCCAAGTGCATTTTGCAGAAAATAACCGCATGTCTTTGTACCCACAACTAAAAAGAAGCTATCTTCAATCTTTTGATATAACCAAGATACACAGCTAATTGGACAAAAAGTATGATAATTACCTGTCTCACATTCGACAATGAGAGTTTCATCAATTTTCAGTGACATAAATGATTATAACTATGTTGATTAAATCGTCGTAAACCCAAGTAAATTTTCCTTATTATTTTGATGTTTCCCCTCATCAATAGGATTGAGATAAAGGTCAGAGAGTAGATTGAATAATTCCCGATCTGGAATCTCCTTTGGCACAATACCTTCTGGTTGGGACAATATTTGATCCGCTATGTCTAAATAATATTCACATACATAGTTAAGAGATGGTTCGGATCCAACCATTTCAAATAAGGTTTTCCCCTTGACCCTCGAAATTCGAATATCTTCAATAAGAGGTAACACTTCTATTACGGGCATTGGACAGGCTTCTACATATTTATTGATAAGATCTCTTTTAGATGTGCGATTTCCAACCAAACCTGCTAATCGGAGTGGATGTGTACGAGCTTTTTCCCTTATAGAAGCAGTAATACGATTAGCTGCAAATAATGCATCAAATCCATTATCTGTAATAATGAGACAGTAATCTGCATAGTTCAACGGAGCAGCAAAACCTCCACAAACCACGTCACCCAATACATCAAATAATATTATATCATATTCGTAAAATGCATTTAATTCTTTTAACAATTTCACAGTCTCTCCTACCACATATCCCCCGCATCCAGCACCTGCAGGCGGCCCCCCAGCTTCGACACAATCTACCCCTCCATAACCTTTATGAATGACATCTTCGGACCAAATATCCTCATAATGATAATCTTTGGACTGCAAAGTATCTATAATTGTAGGTATCAAAAATCCTGTAAGAGTAAAAGTACTATCATGTTTGGGATCACATCCAATCTGTAACACTTTTTCACCACGTCTAGCTAGGGCAATTGAAATATTACAACTAGTGGTTGATTTACCGATTCCGCCTTTTCCATAAACTGCTATTTTCATCTTTTGATCTCCTTTTATTTATTTTTTATCTTCCGAACTTGTTATTCGTTTGATCTAATTTTGAGTTGAACTTTGCCTTATTTATAATATTATATTAAAGAAATTCTAGTATGTTACATTTATTGTAACATTTTTTTTTTTTACCGGGCGAACGACGGGGATCGAACCCGCGCGTGGTGGATTCACAATCCACTGCCTTGGAACCACTTGGCTACGTCCGCCCCAAACTAATTGGCAGTCTCTGTCTACGGTCATTCCATTTCAGGAATGAATGGTTCCCGAAAATGAACTAATAACTGAAACTATTACATTATAGTCAGTTTAGTTATTAAACTGTTGCAAAAATCTTGCAATGCAACTCTCGCACAAGTTAGTGACATTTTTTTTTTTTATTGATTTCAGTTTTGGAATATTCAATTTAAGATCTGAGCCGATACTAATAATTAATATTATGTATCCATGGCTGAATGGTAAAAGCACCCAACTCATAATTGGGAAGTCGCGGGTTCAATTCCTGCTGGATGCACAGGAAACAGTTATTGTGCTCTGCTCGCAATAACTTTTAAGAAAAATTAGACAGAAAAAGCAGTACCCAAACCGAAAGGCTTGGTACTGCTTTCTTTTCTGCTTTTCAAGGATTGAAAGACACTAACAATCCATCTTGAATAA